TGATTTCTCCTTAGAATAAAAGGCAATATATAATAGATAGTTAACTAATTTTAGTTAAAAACTAGTTCTGTCGGTTGATCGTTTGTACTATAGATATATAGTAAATAGCAACCTTAATGAATGATTATAATCTGGGTTTCATAGACTTTAATAATTATTGTTTATTAGTAATTTAATAACTTATTAGAATGCAAATTATTTAAGTAGACTATATTAGTAAGGATATTGAAAATTTCTTTTACAAGAATCCCTATAATATATAATAATTAACCTATATTAAATTATTTATATACATATCTTATATTTTCGTTGCTATGATTAACCAATCAAATAAAGTTTTAAATACCAATATTACCAAGTTGGTGAATAAAACTTATCAATATGGATTTTCAACAAATATTGAAAAAGATATTATTAAGAAAGGACTAAATGAACAAACTGTTGCTTTAATTTCAAAGAAAAAACAAGAACCAGAGTTTTTGTTGGAATTTCGATTAAAAGCTTATAAAAGATGGAAACAAATGTCAGAACCTGATTGGGCATATTTAAAATTTCCACAAATCGATTATCAAGAAATCGTTTATTATTCAGCACCTAAATCTAAAAAAAAATTACAAGACTTAAATGAAGTTGATCCTCAATTACTTGAAACATTTGAAAAATTAGGAATCTCATTAAATGAACAAAAACGATTAGCAAATGTTGCTGTAGATGTAGTATTTGACAGTGTTTCAGTAGGAACAACTTTCCAAGATGAATTAAGTCAATATGGAATTATTTTTTCATCGATTTCAGAAGCTATTCACCATTCTCCAGAATTAATACAAAAATATTTAGGTTCGGTTGTTCCAATTGGGGATAATTATTTTTCTGCTCTAAATTCAGCTGTTTTTACAGATGGGTCATTTTGTTACATTCCAGAAGATACAATTTGTCCATTAGATATTTCAACATACTTTAGAATTAATGATGAAAATTCTGGTCAATTTGAAAGAACCTTGTTAATTGCTGAAAAAAATAGCCAAGTTAATTACTTAGAAGGCTGTACAGCGCCTCAGTACGATACAAATCAACTTCATGCTGCTGTTGTTGAGTTAATTGCTCTAGAAAATGCAAGTATTAAATATTCAACGGTTCAAAATTGGTATTCTGGAAATGAATCTGGAAAAGGTGGAATTTATAATTTTGTTACAAAGCGTGGTTTATGTGCAGGAACAAATTCTAAAATTTCATGGACCCAAGTTGAAACTGGCTCAGCAATTACTTGGAAATATCCAAGTTGTGTTCTAATGGGTGATAATTCACAAGGAGAATTTTATTCGGTTGCATTAACAAATAACTACCAACAAGCCGATACCGGAACAAAAATGATTCATATTGGTAAAAACTCCCGAAGTCGAATTATCTCAAAAGGTATCTCTGCGGGTAAATCCAAAAATAGCTATCGTGGCTTTGTCAACGTAATGAATAAAGCATATGGGGCAAGAAATTATTCACAATGTGATTCGTTATTAATTGGTAATTTATCCAATGCTAATACTTTTCCATTTATTTCTGTGAATAATTCAACAACAAAAATTGAACATGAGGCTTCGACATCAAAAATTGGTGAAGAACAAATTTTCTATTTTTTACAACGTGGTATTGAATTAGAAAAAGCTGTAGAATTAATGATTAGTGGTTTTTGTCGAGAAATTTTTACTGAACTACCACTTGAATTTGCTGCAGAAGCAGATAACTTATTAACTTTAAAATTAGAAGGAAGTGTTGGCTAATGAATTCAAATGTAACTCTTTTAGAAGTCAAAAATTTACATGTTTCGATTGACGAGAATGAAATTTTAAAAGATTTTAATCTGAAAATAAATCAAGGTGAGATTCATGCAATTATGGGACCAAATGGATCAGGAAAAAGTACTTTCTCAAAAGTTTTAGCGGGACATCCAGCTTATTCTGTATGTGATGGAGAAATTCTTTTTAAAGGATTAAGTATTTTAGATCTTGAACCGGAAGAACGTTCACACTTAGGAATATTTTTAGCATTTCAATATCCAATTGAAATTCCTGGGGTAAGTAATGAAGATTTTCTTCGTTTAGCTTATAATTCGAAACAAAAATTTTACAATAAACCTGAAGTAGATCCCATCGAATTCTTTAGTTTAATCAATGAAAAATTAAAACTTGTAAGCATGTCCCCTGCTTTTTTAAGTCGAAATGTTAATGAAGGATTTTCTGGGGGTGAAAAAAAGCGAAATGAGATTTTACAAATGATTCTGTTAGATTCAGAATTAGCTATTTTAGATGAAACAGATTCAGGATTAGATATTGATGCACTGAAAACTATTTCTATTGGAATTAATAATTTTATGAATCCATCAAAAGGAATTTTATTAATTACGCATTACCAACGTTTATTGGATTATATAAATCCAACTTATGTTCATGTTATGCAAAATGGCCAAATTACTAAAACCGGTTCAGCTGATTTAGCTACTGAATTAGAAGATAAAGGATATGGCTGGTTAACTAAATAAAAGCATTTTTATAAATTTATCCCTAAATCGTTATAAATTATTTTATAATCTATCTTGTTCCTATATATTTTTTAATATTGGGTAATTTACTAAGTTAGTTAAATTTTTTATACCCAGAAATGTTTGATTCAAATATGTTTACACTATTAGCGGAAGCAGAAGTTGGAAAACATTTTTACTGGAATCTTGCAGGATTTTTAGTTCACGGACAAGTTCTTGTCGTGATCTGGTTTGTATTCTTATTATTATTAATATTTGCATTCCTAGGTAGTTCAAATGCTGAACGTATTCCACATGGTTTCCAAAACTTTATGGAAAGTGCAGTTGAATTTGTAACTGATATTGCTAAAGATCAATTAGGTGAGAGTTTTTACAAAGAATGGATTCCGTTTATTGGAACGTTATTCTTCTTTATTTTTGGATGTAACTGGGCGGGAGCTATTATTCCTTGGAAATTAATTGAATTACCAGAAGGAGAGTTTGCTGCTCCTACAAATGATATTAATACAACCGTTGCATTAGCATTATTAACTTCACTTGCCTACTTCTATGCAGGTTTAAGTAAAAAAGGACTTGGATATTTCAAACGTTATGTTGAACCAATTCCACTTCTTTTACCAATTAATATTCTAGAAGATTTTACAAAGCCGTTATCATTAAGTTTCCGATTATTCGGTAACGTTTTAGCTGATGAATTAACAATTACTGTATTAACTTCATTAGTTCCATTGGTAATTCCTTTACCAATCATGTTATTAGGGATTTTTGCTGGTTCAGTACAAGCTTTAATTTTCTCAACATTAGCTGCTGCATATATTGCAGAAGCTCTTGAATAAATTTTGACTGACCAAGATTAGATTTTTTAAAATATATATATATAACTAAAATTTTATTATGGATTCTATTATTTCTGCTGCTTCTGTTATTGCTGCTGGTTTAGCTATTGGTTTAGCTGCGATCGGACCTGGTATTGGTCAAGGTAACGCTGCTGGTCAAGCTGTTGAAGGTATTGCTCGTCAACCAGAAGCAGAAAACAAAATTCGTGGTACATTATTATTAAGTTTAGCCTTCATGGAAGCCTTAACTATTTACGGTCTAGTTGTAGCTTTAGCATTATTATTTGCTAACCCATTCAACGGTTAATTCCGAGACGTAAAAAATTCTCACACATAAATAAAAACCTAATTAACAGGTTTTTATTCACAAAACTTTAATTCTATAATATATAGATTTTATATGATTAATTTTTCAATTTTAATCTCAAGTTCAGAAGTTAGTGGACCTGGTGGGTTATTTGATATAAACGCAACATTACCATTAGTAGCAATTCAATTTGTATTACTTATGGTAGTTTTAAATGTAATTTTATACAACCCATTGCTAACAGTGATTGAAGAGCGTAAAGAATACATTTTAACAAATCTTAGCGAAGCTTCAAACATATTAGCAGAAGCTAATAAACTAACAACACAATACGAACAAGAGTTAGAAGACGTCCGTAAACAAGCTCAATTAGAAATTGCAAAATCACAAAAAATTCATAAAGAAATTTTAGAAGTAGAAGTAAATATTTCTCAAAAATATATTGATAATTTATTAGATACTATTACTAAAGATCTTCTTGATAAAAAAGAAATTGCGCTTAATAATTTAGATGAAATAGTTCAGTCATTAGCAACAGATATTGAAACTAGATTAGCAATTTAAATTTTTTGTGGACTGTAATTTTCTTTCTATAAGTGAACAAACAGTTTAGATAAAAAATCGAAACCATGGAAAATTTTGATCAGATTTTTACATTACTTGCCAGTGAAGGCATTAGTTTAAATACCGATATTCTAGAAACAGGTTTAATTAATATTCTAGCCTTGCTTGGAATTTTAATTTACACCGGTCGAGACTTTTTAGGATCATTGTTAGAAGAACGAAGAACGACGATTGTAAATGGTGTTCAGGATGCCGAAGATCGATTAAGTGAAGCACAAAAACGTCTAGCTGAGGCTCAAAAGCAATTGAATCAAGCAACTATTGTTATTAGTGAAATCAAAAATGAAACTGTAACAACAAAAAAAGTATTACTTGAGTCAGATGCCTTCCAAGCTAAAAAAGATTTAACAGTTCGCTTTGACCGTGCTTTAGCAGCTTTCCGTTCGAAAGAGCGTCAAATTTTTGTTGAAATTAAACAACAAATTATTTCTCTTGTATTAAAACGAACAGTAAGTAGAGTCCAAGAAACATTTAAGTCACAAGAACGTTCAAGTGCACTAATTAATGAGACTATTGATAAATTAAAAGGAGATTTATTATGAGTGGAAATCCCTTAACATCGAAAATTGCAGCTCCTTATGCACGTGCTCTATTTGACTTTTCGGTTGAAAAGAATATCATGCATCAAATTACAGCAGATTTTCAAAACTTAGATATTTTTCTAGAGGAAACTCCAGAATTAATGGAATATCTAACCAATCCTATTGTAAAACAAGAAGTAAAAAGTGGGATTTTAACGAAAACATTAAAATCACAACTTAATACCGAGACTTTTAATTTCTTAATGGTTTTAGTAGAACGTGATAGAATTAATCTATTAACTGCAGTAATTGATAGTTACTTAGAATTAATTTATCAAACTGCGTCGATTAAAATGATTGAAGTTTCAACCGCATCTGCTTTTACAAATTTACAAAAAGATACGCTGATTCAAAAATTAAAAGAATTAACGAATGCTCGCGAAATTCGATTAGTAGTTAATGTAGAACCTAGTTTAATTGGTGGGTTTTTAATTAAAACAGATTCAAAAGTTATTGATTTTACTGTTAAAAATCAATTACAAAAATTAGCGAAACATTTAGATACTGTGTTAGAAATTTAACGCAAATAAACTTTATTAACTTTTTATATCTTAAAAAATAATACAATGATAAATATTCGTCCAGACGAAATTAGTAGTATTATCCGTGAACAAATTGAACAATATGATCAAGATGTTAAGGTAGATAATATTGGTACGGTCTTACAAGTTGGTGATGGTATTGCCCGCGTTTATGGTCTTGATCAAGTAATGAGTGGAGAACTTCTAGAATTTGAAGACAAAACTATTGGTATTGCTTTAAATTTAGAAAATGACAATGTTGGTGTTGTACTAATGGGTACTGGTCGTCAAATTTTAGAAGGCAGTACTGTAAAATCAACAGGTCAAATTTCACAAATTCCTGTTGGTGAAGCATTCTTAGGACGTGTTGTAAATGCCTTAGGTCTTCCAATTGATGGAAAAGGTGAAATCGAATCTTCAGATACACAATTACTAGAAGCAATGGCTCCTGGTATTATTAGTCGTAAATCGGTTTGTGAACCATTACAAACTGGTATTACATCAATCGATGCAATGATTCCAATTGGCCGTGGTCAACGAGAATTAATCATTGGTGACCGTCAAACAGGTAAGACTGCAATTGCTGTTGATACAATCATTAACCAAGCAACAGAAGATGTTGTATGTGTTTATGTTGGTGTTGGTCAAAAAGCTTCAACTATTGCTCAAGTAGTAAATGTTTTAGAAGAAAAAGGTGCTATGGCTTATACAATTATTGTAGCAGCTAGTGCAAATGATCCAGCAACATTACAATATATTGCTCCATATGCTGGTGCAGCATTAGCAGAGTACTTTATGTATAAAGGAAAAGCAACATTAGTTATCTATGATGATTTAACTAAACAAGCAATGGCATACCGTCAAATGTCATTATTATTACGTCGTCCTCCAGGACGTGAGGCGTACCCAGGTGATGTATTCTACTTACACTCACGTTTATTAGAACGTGCTGCAAAATTAAGTGATGCATTAGGTGGTGGAAGTATGACTGCACTTCCAGTTATTGAAACACAAGCAAGTGATGTTTCAGCATACATTCCAACAAATGTAATTTCAATTACAGATGGGCAAATCTTCTTATCAAACGATTTATTTAATTCAGGTATTCGACCTGCAATTAACGTTGGTATTTCAGTATCTCGAGTAGGTTCTGCAGCACAAACGAAAGCAATGAAAAAAGTTGCAGGTAAATTAAAGTTAGAATTAGCTCAATTCGCTGAATTAGAAGCATTCTCACAATTCGCATCTGATTTAGATGATGCAACACAAAAACAATTAGCTCGTGGAACACGATTACGTGAACTTTTAAAACAACCACAAAATTCACCATTATCTGTTGCTGAGCAAGTTGCATTAATTTACACTGGTATTAACGGATTCTTAGATGATATCGAAGTTGCAGATGTTAAAAACTACTGTGCAAGTTTAATTTCATACTTATCAACATCACAAAAACCATACTTAAATATTGTTACATCAACAAATCAATTCACAGACGAAGCAGAAGCATCTTTAAAAGAAGCAATTGCAGAATCAAAAGAATTATTTAGTAAGAAGTAAGAATAAATAATAAATAGTAGTTTTCATTCTTATTACAATTTTTAGTAATAAGAATGAAAATTTTTAATCAATTTAGATTATTTCGTTGGTGGAATTGTATATTGTTCTAATAATGAACGGAATTCATTTCCATCAATTGTTTCAGCTTCTAGTAAACGTTCCACGATTAAATCAATAATAACACGATTATCACGAATAATACGTGTTGCTAATTGTTCACAATGAGCTACAATTCGACAAACTTCATCATCAATACGATTTGACATTTCACCTTTGAATAACATTTCGTTATTATCATTTTCTAATGCAATCGGACCAAGAATTGACATTCCATATCGAGTTACCATTTGTCGAGCAATTCGTGTAACTTGTTGGATTTCACCACTTGAACCTGTAGTTACTTCAGTTTCACCAAAAATAACTCGTTCTGCTACTCGGCCACCTAAAGTTTCCGTAATGCGAGCTAATAATTGAGCACGTGAAATTAACATTTGATCTTCACTAGGCGCAAACCAAGTAAGTCCTTTAGAACTTCCTCGTGGAATTAGCGTTACTTTTTCAACAGCATCATGATTTTGTAATAATGAACCAATAACCGCACGACCAACTTCATGGTAAGCAATTAATTTTTTATTTTTACTATCTTCCATTGCTGAACCTGCAATTCCACCAATAATTCTATCGACAGCTTCATTAATTTCATTTTTTGAAATAGTATCTTTTTTATAACGAGTTGCTAAAATTGCTGATTCGTTTAATAAGTTTGCTAAATCAGCACCCGAAAACCCTGGTGTTCGATTTGCAATTTGAATTAAAGAAACATCTTTATCTAATGGTTTATTTCTAGCATGAACTTTTAAAATACCTAATCTACCTAATCTATCTGGTAATCCTACTTGAATTTGACGATCAAAACGTCCAGGACGTAATAACGCTGAATCTAAGATATCTACTCGGTTTGTCGCACCAACTACAATAACACCTTTGTTTTCTTTAAATCCATCCATTTCTGTTAGTAATTGGTTTAACGTTTGTTCACGTTCGTCATTACCACCGCCAATACCAGCACCACGTTCACGCCCAACAGCATCAATTTCATCAATAAAGACAATACATGGTGTATTTTCAGAAGCTTTTTTAAATAAATCACGAATTCGTGCTGCACCAATACCAATGAACATTTCCACAAACTCTGATCCAGCAACATTATAGAATGGAACATTTGCTTCACTAGCAATTGCTTTTGCTAATAATGTTTTTCCAGTACCTGGAGGGCCTACTAATAAAACACCTTTTGGAATTTTAGCACCTACCAATGTATAACGTTCTGGTTCACGTAAAAATGATACGATTTCTTCAAATTCAGCTTTTGCCTCATCAATTCCTGCAATATCATCAAACGAGATACCTGTTTCTGGACGTTGATCAAATCTTGCTGTTGATTTGCCTAAATTCATGGGTGACATTCCATTATTTTGTGGGAAGTTCTCTGAATTTTGGAAGAAGAAAATTAAACCAGCAATAAAAATTAATGGTAAAATTAAATTACTCGCAATTGTAATTAAAAGACTCTTTTGCGGAAGTGGGTGAGCATCAAAATCAATATTATATTCTTTTAACTTTTGAATTAATTGAGATGCTCCAACTGGAATTTCTACACGAATTGCTTGTGGTCTATTTCCTAATTCTGGACTTGACGCTAAAACAATAGCATTTCTGTTATTATCATATAGATCAACCTGTTTTACCCAACCAAGTTCTAAATATTCTAAGAATCGCCCATATGTCATTCTTGAACCACTTGAAGCTACGGTCATTTCACTTTTTGTTGAATTCTTATCAAATTCTAAAACGTTATCTACATCTACAACTTGGATACCTAAAAAGATACAAGCTGTGACAAATAATCCAATAAGAATTTTTTGTATCGTATCACGATTCATTGAGTTTATTTCCTTATTAATTTATACTTAACTTATTTTTAATTTATATCATAACAGGTTTATGTAACTCAAACCAACTTTTTTAATAAATTTTAATTTGTACAATTCTAAATTATGTTAAATATTGCTATCCGTCCTTTCTGTTATTATTATTTTTTCATTTATATTCTTATACTGAAAAATTTTGTTTATGAATAATTTACCACAAATTGGAAAACTAGCTCCAAATTTTTTAACGGTTGGAATTTATAAAAATAGATTAGGAAAAATTAGACTATCTGATTATCATGGGAAAAAATATGTTTTACTCGTTTTTTATCCAGCAAATTTTACTTCTGTATCCCCAACGGAATTAATTGAACTAAGTGACCGAATTAATGATTTTCGAAAATTATCTACGCAGATTTTAGCAATTTCAACAGATAGCCCATTTTCCCATTTACAATATCTATTAGCAAATCGAAATCAAGGTGGATTAGGAAAATTACATTACCCCTTAGTTTCGGATTTAAATCAAACGATTACTAAAAAATATAATTTATTAACTAACGATGGCCTTTCATTTCCTGGGATATTTATTATTGACAAGGAAGGAATTATTCAATACTATACAGTTAATAATTTATTATGTGGAAGAAATATAGATGAATTGCTAAGAGTTCTAAAGTCAATTCAATATATTAAAGAAAACCCTGGTCAGGCATGCCCTGTTGATTGGAAAAATGGTGACCAAATATTATATTCTCATCCTTTGAAATCAAAAGATTATTTTAAAAAATTGTATCCTAACAAATATAAATAGAATGTTATGCCAAAACTAAAAACACGAAAAGCCGCAGCAAAACGATATAAAATTACTGGAACAAACAATTTTTTACGTCGTCATGCTTATAAAGGTCATTTATTAATGAAAAAATCTAACAAGCAAAAACGAAAATTATCACAAGTTTGCTGTGTTAGTAAAAATGATAAAGCACCTATCAAATTAATGTTACCTTATTAGATTATTAACAATACAATACAATACACATGGTAAGAGTCAAACGTGGAAATGTAGCCCGTAAACGTCGAAAAAAAATTTTATCACTTGCAAGTGGTTATAGAGGTGCACATTCTGTTTTATTCAGAGTTGCAAATCAACAAGTTATGAAAGCCTTACGATACTCGTATGTTGGTCGTAAACAAAAGAAACGAATTTTTAGAAAAATTTGGATTCGAAGAATTAATGCGGCTTCACGAGCGAATGGAATGACATATAGTCAAGCAATTCACAAGTTTAAAAAATCAAATATTGATTTAAATCGTAAAATGTTATCACAGATTGCGATCTTAGATAGCTCAACATTCCAATCTTTATTAACTAGTACTAACTAAAACAAACTAATTTAAATTACTCTGTATTCTTGAGGGAAATTTAAATTATAAATTTATTAATATTCTTTTGTTCATGAATTTAACTAATGATTTCGAAAAATTAATTGAAAATTTACCGTTCTTTCTTCAACAAACGCTTAGAAACCATCATTATCAAGATCAAATGATTGAGATTGTTCTGGATTTAGGACGTCGCCCGGAAGCGCGATTTACATATGGACCAGAATATTTGTCACAAAAAATTATTTCGTGGCAAGATATTGATTTTGTAACAAAACATTTAAGCAAATTTAGCAACGAGAATCGTGCTGGGATTGAACGAACACTTCATCGAATAAGTTGTATTCGAAATCGACAATTTTTAATAAATGGCTTAACTTGTAGAATTGGTCGATCAATATTTGGCACTGTTTCAGTGATTCGTGATTTATTAGAATCTGAGAAATCTATGTTGATTTTAGGAAAACCTGGCGTTGGAAAAACAACAATTATTCGTGAAATTGGCAGGGTTTTAGCCAATGAAATGGAAAAAAGAGTTGTTATTATTGATACTTCGAATGAAATTGGAGGTGATAGCGATATTACTCATTCGGGAATTGGACGTGCAAGACGAATGCAAGTTCCAAAAACAGAATTACAACATCAAGTTATGATTGAAGCCGTTGAAAATCATATGCCTGAAGTCATTATAATTGATGAAATTGGAACAGAATTAGAGGTTTTAGCTGCACGCACTATTGCAGAAAAAGGAGTTCAACTAATTGGAACAACACATGGTAATTGTTTAGAAAATTTAATTAAAAACCCACCATTATCTGATTTAATTGGTGGAATTCAACATGTAACATTAAGTGATGATGAAGCAAAACGTAGGGGTACTCAAAAAAGTATTTTAGAACGAAAAGCTTATCCAGCATTTGAAATTATAATTGAGATTAATCACCCTAATATTTGGACTATTCATGAGAATGTTGCAATATCTGCAGATTTATTTTTACGTAACGATACATTAATTTGTCAGACTCGAAAATTTCAATTGGATGAAAAAATACAAATTCAATGTGAAAATTTTTTACCTTCGCAAAATTCATTAGGACAAAATCGTTCATTAACCGAAGATGTTCAATTAACTATTCCTAATTGTTGGACACAATTTAATTCTTTAAAAACCAATAAATTAGTATCTGAACTAAAAAAAAATCTGGTCATATATTCTTATTCAATATCAAAGAATTTTTTAAAAGAAGTTCTTTCAAAAGCGAATGTACAATTCACTTTAACAAATGATTTACAAAAAGCGAGTGTCATAATTGGTTTAACAAAACATTTACAACAAAATTCAAATTTGAATCATTTTGCAACTGATAAGAAAATTCCAATTTATTCTTTTGATCAAGTAAGTGTTTATCAACTAACGAAATTTATTAAAGCTATAACGTAATTACGACAAGAAGTTATAGCTTTGTAACCTAACTAATACCTTTCAAAATTTAAAAAAATTTATTATTAGTCACTAGGTTTAATTTTTAATAATTCATTTAAAGGAAATAAAAAATATTTATTCAATTATGCGGCATAATTGGAAGATATAATAATTAAAAATGAAATTACTTTAGGGGTGCAACTTGTAATTCATTTTTAATTTTTTGTACTTCTGGATTAATAAAAACCAATAAATAGTTTTATTGGTTTTTATTAATGCGCTTGTACATTTAACTGGAATGCGATTGAAAAATAAACTAAAATACCACTAACTGTTAAAATATCCAAAAAACGTTGTGCTGAACCAGGTGAACCTAGTAAATCACTGTTATTGGCAAAACTTGAAAGACCAATCGATTCTCGAGGAATTCGTATAAGAATAATTAAAATTAAAAATAAGCTTACAACAGTTCCAAGAATAGTTAACATAAATTTAATGGTTTAAACAATAAGAAATTAGTCTTCGATTTCAAATACTTCTTTAAAGATTTTTTCTACTTTATTACCTTCTGCAATTGATTCTAATGGATCTTTACGTAATCGATGACGTAGACACAGTACAATAATCTTTGCAATATCGTCAACTGTTACTTTATCACGATTATCATAAGCAGCATGAGCTTGTGCAGCACGTGTTGTTACAATATCTCCTCGTAATCCATCTACATCTAAACGGCTACAAACTTCTGAAATTTTAATGCGTAGATCGTAATCGATTTGAACAGTTGGTAATAATTGTTGTGCTGAAACAATACGTTCACGTAATTCTTGTTGTTGCTCCTCATACTTATCAATCCAAACCATTGGTGTTTGATCAAATGATGTACGTTCTTCCACAACTTTTACACGTAATGTTGGGTCTTTTACTGTTCGGATCTCAGCTTGCATTCCAAATCGATCTAATAGTTGAGGTCGTAATTCACCTTCTTCCGGGTTTCCAGATCCAACTAAAACAAAACGAGCTGGGTGGCGAATTGAAATTCCTTCTCGTTCTACAGTATTCCAACCCGAAGCTGCTGAATCTAATAGAATATCAACTAGATGATCATCTAATAAATTTACCTCATCTACATATAAAATTCCACGATTAGCTTTTGCAAGTAATCCTGGTTCAAATGCTTTAACACCTTCTGTTAAGGCTTTTTCGATATCAATAGTTCCACAAACACGATCTTCTGTCGCACCTAAAGGTAAATCGATCATTGGAATCTTAATAAAATCGGTTGCAAGATCAGTAGCATCACCTTGAATTTGTGATTTTACTTCACTGCTCATTAATTCTAAATTAGTTGGATGAGAGTTAAATGGATCATCTGCAACTACTTCAATTTCTGGAAGTAAATCTGCAATAGCTCGAATTGTTGTAGATTTACCAGTACCACGGTCTCCCATAATTAAAACCCCACCAATTTTAGGGTCAATAACATTCAATTGTAATGCAAGTTTCATTTCATCTTGACCAACAATTGCTGTAAACGGAAATACTGGAGTCACAAAATCTTTTGAATTTTCTTGTGTCATAATGTTAAAACTATATTATTAAATATTAAACTTTTGCATTTAAAATTATTAACGAATCTAGAGAAAGGTTAAAAATTTATTATTCGTAAAGTGAAGTTCCTAAACTAATTGCTAAAACTGATGCTAATAAGGCAATACATAATGCTGTGTAAACTTGTGAATCAGAAATCATAAAAACTCCTAATGATTAAAAATAAATCAGGGTAATTCTAAAAAAAATTTAGTGCTAAATTATAACAAAAACATTTCTCTTCAAATTTATATTTAATTATAAATGAAATTTATAAAAATCCGTATAAGTTTTTTTTACCAACTAGATTTTGTAACACCTGGTAATAAACATTGATGTGCCATCTCACGTAAAACATGGCGCGATACGCCAAAATCACGGAAAACTCCACGTGGACGACCTGTTTTCCAACAACGATTACGAATTCGTGTTTTTGCACTATTTCGGGGTAATTTTTGAATCTTTGAATGAATTTCAAGTTTTTTCGCAAAGTTTTGTTCTTGCTTATAATCAGATAATAAATTTGTTCGTTTTAGAGCGTATTTTTTTTCTAGACGAATGCGTTTTTTTTCGCGTTCGATCATGCTTTTTTTTGCCATAGAAATTGTATTTGGTTAATGATTTATGAAAAGGTTTCAAGATTTTATAAAATTAAAGCGAACTTTAATTAAAAAAAGAATTTGGGACATTTTACCACTTTGAAAAGTGATAAAAAACTTAGGTTAACAATTATTTTTTCAATCTTTTTAAAAAAATAAATCTACTAATTGTTAATATTAAATTTACTTGTTGAATTTACTTAACTGTCAGTTATCAAGGTTACTTTTAAGTTTTTAAAAAGTCAAGAAACTATCGTTTTTTACTACATGAAAGTTATTGTTTACTCTGGTTTAGAGTACTAAAAATTATTCAAGTTTTCACTTAAATACTATTAAAATTTAATAATAATATTGATTTATATTATTATTAAATAAACGATTATTCGCCTTGTACTTTTAATAAAGCAAATCCTAAAGAAAGACCAAATAAAGTCATTGAAAAGCAAATAGCTGCAGAAGTAACAATTTCTGGACTTGCATACGGAAAAACTAATCTGATTAATTCTGTCATAATCTACAAAGAATTTAAATAATTAGAAACCATTTCGAGCCCAAACAGTTAACGCTAATGAAAACGTAAACATTGTCATTAAGCCGGCCCAACCTAGACTGATAATATCCATAGAGAGATATATATATTTAATGTGTGTGATTTTTATAATTTGGAAAAACTCACTGGTTTCCCCAAATTATTTCTAATATTATTATTATACAATACCGTTTGCCCAATCTACATCAACATTTTCAATAATTAATGATGAGTTGTAAATTTGTAAAATAATTAATAAAAAAACTAAGAATGCTGCCATTACTACACCCATAATTGGAGTAGTACCCCAACCTGGTGCAACTTTACCATATTCAGCATTTAATGGACGTAAAATTTCACCTAATCTTGTTCGTAATGCCATATTTAAATTTTAATAAGTTAATTTTTCTATTATATGATATATAATATTAAGACGTTAATCATAATCAATATATATCATGGAAACAGCAACTATTATTGTAATTTTTGTATCAAGTTTACTTCTAGGAATTACTACATATTCTATTTATACTGCGTTTGGACCAACGTCTAAAAATTTACGCGATCCATTTGAAGAACATGAAGACTAAAAAATAAAACCAAATAAATTGGTTTTATTATCTAAGAATTCGTGGAGTATCTCGGAAGAATACCGCAAAGAAGATTACCATTAAAGTACCAATAAGTAAAAATGTATAAACTAAAGCTTCCATTGTTTATGATCCTATAATAAATATGAAGAAATTTAAAATGTTGACGACAAATATGCCTTAAACAGCACCTTGTTTTTTAGTCGATTTATCACCTAATTTTTGGAAAGCACCAAATTCAACTTGCTCTGTAACTTCAGCACCAATACCTGTAAATACATCACGGAAGATCGTACGACCACCATGCCATAAATGTCCGAAGAAGAATAATAAAGCAAAGTTTGCGTGACCAAAAGTATACCAACCACGTGGACTACTTCTAAATACACCATCTGATGATAAACTTGTTCTATCAAATTCGAAAACTTCTCCTAATTGAGCTTTACGTGCAAATTTCTTAACTGTTGGTGCATCTTTAAATGTTTGACCATTTAATTTACCACCGTAGAAATCAACAGTTACACCTACTTGCTCAATACTATATTTAGATTCCGCACGACGGAAAGGAATATCCGCACGAATAATACCATCTTTATCAACTAAAATCACAGGGAATGTTTCAAAGAAGGCAGGCATACGTCGTACAGTTAATTCACGACCCTCTTTATCACGGAAAATTGGATGACCTAACCAAGCTTCAGCAACACCGTCACCTTTGTTCATTGGACCAGCACGGAATAAACCACCTTTTGCAGGGTTGTTTCCAATGTAGTCATAAAATGCTAATTTATCTGGAATTCTTGACCATGCTTGGCTTTCTGATAATCCTTCACTAACTGAAGTTTCAACTTGACGTTCGATTTCTTGTTGGAAGTAACCACTATCCCATTGATAACGCGTTGGTCCGAATAATTCAATTGGTGTAGCTGCTGCTCCATACCACATTGTACCTGATGTAACGAAAGCTGCAAAGAAAACAGCTGCAATACTACTTGATAATACAGTTTCAATATTACCCATTCGTAATGCACGGTATAAACGTTGTGGTGGACGAACTGTAAGGTGGAAAACACCTGCGAAGATACCAAAAATACCTGCAGCAATATGGTGTGCTGCGATACCACCTGGATTGAATGGGTTAAAACCATCCGCACCCCAAGAAGGAGCTACAGGTTGTACTTTTCCTGTGATACCATACGCATCTGAAACCCAGATACCAGGACCAAATAAACCAGTTACGTGGAAAGCTCCAAAACCAAAACATGCTAGTCCTGATAAGAATAAGTGAATTCCGAAAATTTTTGGTAAATCTAATGCTGGTTCGCCAGTTCGTGGATCACGGAATAATTCTAAATCCCAGTAAACCCAGTGCCAGATAGCAGCTAAGAAACACATACCTGATAAGATAATGTGTGATAATGCTACACCTTCAAAACTCCAAATACCAGGGTTTGAAACACTCTCACCAGTAATACTCCAGCCACCCCAAGAATCTGTGATTCCTAAACGTGTCATAAATGGCATAACAAACATTCCTTGACGCCACATTGGATTTAAAACAGGATCTGATGGATCAAAAACAGCTAATTCGTATAGTGCCATTGATCCAGCCCAACCAGCAACTAAAGCTGTATGCATTAAATGTACTGCAATTAATCTTCCAGGATCATTTAAAACAACAGTGTGAACACGATACCATGGTAATGCCATAGTAATACATTCCTCAATATAAATAATGGTTTTTGACTTTCTTACAACTAAACTAAATAAAGATTAGCTATTATAATATTATAAGTAAAGATTGAAAAAATTACTTAATTTTAATTCAAAGGATCTTTTAAGTCTTAGGAAAACTAAAGTTTTAAAAGAAATTAAATGTCCGAGCTCTTGTAATAATAAAAACTATTTACATTGTTTCAAATTATTAAGTTTAAGTTAATGCGGTTTCTAAACATGAAAAATCAAATACATTTAATGAAAGTTTGTAAGCGGGACTGACGAGACTCGAACTCGCAACTTCCGCCGTGACAGGGCGGTGCTCTAACCAATTGAACTACAATCCCAATAATTTATTCTAATATTAATTCAATTTAATGAAAATGTCAATTTTTTTACGTTACTTAGAGTAACAAAGGAGAAACAGGGATTCGAACCCTGGGTACAATATATTGCACGATAGATTAGCAATCTATTGCTTTCGACCACTCAGCCATTTCTCCTAAATTAATGTTTATTAAACTATTCAAAAAATAGATGGCTCTGGTGGGATTTGAACCTACGACCTAGGGCTTATGAATCCCCCGCTCTAACCACTGAGCTACAGAGCCTTAAACTATTCTTCTTAAAAGATAGTATAGCACAATTTGATTTCAAGTTTCAAATGTATTCATGAATTTCTAACGTCAGTCTATGAAAATAAGAGAAAATCGTTCAACTAGTGAAATAAATTTCTAATTATGAAAGATCTGATTATAATAATTATATACTTACGAATTATAAAACGACACTATGAATGATTTTTGGAATAATATTTCTCGTTATCCACGATTTTTTATTAGCAGTGTAATTGGATTAACATTAATTATTATTACACCTTTTCGAAACTTATTTAAAATCCCAAAACTACGAATTTTTTTAATTTTCTTAATTTTCGGAATCTTGGGACTGTTATATGTTATTTTAAAAAATATGGTGGGTTTATAAAAACCTATATTTTTTTAGAAAGTGCTAAATTTATTGGGCCGAGTTGGATTCGAACCAACGTAACATTACTGTAACGGATTTACAATCCGTCTCCTTTAACCACTCGGACATCGACCCCTTATAAAATATTAGTTTATAAAATTATCAATGAAATGTCAATATTTAAATAAATTTGTAGTAATCTAGTTTTAAAATCTATTGGTTTCAATACCCATTACTACAAATACTTTTTTCGTTTGACTTTTGAAATTGAACGATTTTTTAACGAAAGTTCAATTTCTCGCACTGTAAAAATGGGAATTAAAAATTATGAAATTTCCCCAACGTGGAAGATGTTCTACTTCTTCTAGTCTCTTAAAAGTTTTTAAATTAGAGTAATAACTTTTTATAAATTTAGATTGGGTTATACTTTTCATTCTTATCAAAATCTTCAAACTTTGTTAAATATTGATTAAATAAAAGTTGAATATCTCCAATTGGACCATTTCGTTGTTTTGCAATTGAAAGATCGACAATCGCTGAACCAGGTGTTAAATTTATGATTGGTTTTTGTTTATTCTTGTATAACATTAAAACCAGATCAGCATCTTGTTCAATTGATCCACTATCACGAAGATCTGATAACATTGGTTTGGGATCAATGCGGCCATCGATTGTTCTACTTAATTGAGATAGTGCAATAATTGGAACTGTAAATTCACGGGCAATATTTTTTAATTCTCGAGTGATAAACGAAATTTCTTGAGAGCGGTTTAAATTGTTACTAGATCCCGGTTCTTGCATTAATTGCAAATAGTCTATGACAACTAGACCAATTTGTGGATAAGTCTTTGAAAAATTTTTTAAGATTTTACGAACATCCGAAGAACTTAAAGCTGGTGTATCGTATAAGTGTACTGGAATTTTTCCAAGAATTCTCATCACTAAATCAATTTTTTTCCAATCGTCGGTATTTAAAAGACCAGTTTTAAATTTTGTTTGATCTAGACGAGTTTCCATTGAAAGTAATCTATACATTAATTGTTGAGCAGACATTTCTAAACTAAAAAAGAGAACAGGTAACCGTGTTTTTTTTAAAACATTTAATGATATATTTAATCCAAAGGCTGTTTTACCTACTGAAGGTCGGCCAGCAATAATAATTAATTCGGATTTTTGGAATCCATCTGTATACGAATCCAGTGCAGTAAATCCAGACGGAGTTCCAGATAATTGACCAGGTCGTCTGACCTTTTCCCATAGATCATCAATAATTAATCTTAATAATTCAGCACTACTTAAATCTTTCTTTTTAAATTGTAGATCGGTCATTAGTTTTCGAATTTCACTATCAATAGCTAAAAGTTGTTCATAAACTGAAAAATTCATCACAAATCCATTATCTACTGTTTTTAAACCAATTTTAATTATACAACGACGAATATATTTTTGTTTTACTAAACGAATGTAATCCATTAAATAAACAAGTGTTGGAATCTCTTTTAAGAGTTCACTAATTACTTGTAAACCACCAACCTGCATAATTAGCCCATGACATTGAATGTAATCAGTTGTAGTAAGAAAATCAATCGATAAATCTTCTTGATACATTTTTATAAATGTTTGATATAACTTTTGATGATTTTTGAAATAAAAAGCATCAACAGGTAAATGTTCCATGATAACTTCAAGAGTTTGAAAAGAAGTATCACAATTTACTAATATACAAGTTAATAACGTTTTTTCTAATGTAAAACTATGAGGTAATTGAGCTGTTAGATTTAAAATGTTTTTCCGTTCATCATAACTGAAGAGAGATTGAGTTTCATTTTTCACTTTCTTATTTTTTTTCATTTTAAAATAATTAAGGTTAGTATTTGAATTAGTTAATTTTTGTTTGTTTATGAAAAAATTATTTATATGCTCTAATTTTTATTATTAATAAGTAATCTTGTAATTTTTCGTAATTATTTTTATAGTTATAGTAATATATTAGCGCCCTTAGTTCAGTTGGTAGAACGCTAGTCTCCAAAATTAGATGTCGTGGGTTCAAGTCCTACAGGGCGCGCTTCTCTTTTTAAAAGAGGTTACGATTGAAAAAATTAATACTGTTAAATAGAATTTTAAAAATTAAAAGATTTTATCTACTGAGATTATAAATATTGTACCGTAGTCTTACATTTTTAACAAATTATAATCCAAAATTTCTAAATATCTTTTCCAGATTATACTATCACATTCTTATGGCTAAAAAAATTACTGCATTAATCAAACTTGCTTTACCTGCTGGGAAAGCAACACCTGCACCTCCTGTTGGACCAGCATTAGGTCAACATGGTGTAAATATTGCAGCATTTTGTAAAGAATACAATGCAAAAACAAATGATAAAGCAGGTTTAATTATTCCGGTTGAAATTTCGGTTTATGAAGATCGAAGCTATACTTTCATTCTAAAAACACCTCCTGCATCTGTTTTATTAGTAAATGCAGCTAAGATTAAAAAAGGATCTTCTGCACCTAACTTAATAAATGTTGGATCAATTACAAAAGCACAACTAGAAGAAATTGCCAATATCAAACTACCAGATTTAAATACCACAAAACTGGAGAGTGCAATGAAGATTGTTGAAGGAACGGCCCGCAATATGGGAATCTCCATTGTAGATTAAATTAAACTTAGATAAATTTTTAGTGGAGAAGGTTATGCGAAAATTATCGCGACGTCACAAAGAAAATGTTGAGAAAACTAAAAATAAAATTTACTCAAATTTAGATCAGGCGATTGAAGTTCTACAAGAAGCAGCGTCAGCGAAATTTGTAGAAAGTGTTGAATTACATGCAAATTTAAATATTGATCCTAAATATGCAGATCAACAATTACGAACAACAGTAACATTACCACATGGTGTGGGAAAACAAGTGAAAATTGCCGTTTTAACAAATGATGAAAATTTTGATGAAGCGACAAATGCTGGAGCTGATATTGTAGGTAATGAAGAATTAATTGAAAATATTACGAAAGGAAATATTGATTTTGATTTATTAATTGCAACACCAAATATGATGCCAAAATTGGCAAAACTTGGACGTGTCCTTGGTCCAAAAGGATTAATGCCTTCACCAAAATCTGGAACAGTAAGTAGTACTTTAACAGAAACGTTAACAGATTTTAAAAAAGGAAAATTTGAATATAAGGCTGATAAAACAGGAATTGTTCATGCAACTTTTGGAAAAGTAGATTTCACACAAACTCAATTAGTTGAAAATTTACAAGCCTTCTATAATTCAATTGAAAAAAACCGTCCTTCTGGTGTAAAGGGTAAATATTTCAAGAGTTTATCTATTTGCAGCACAATGGGTCCTAGTATCAAAATTGATTTTGAATGCTTAGCATAAGCATTTAAATATTACAGTCATTAAATGACTTTCATATACAATAACTATAATTAAAAATTATTATGTCAGAAAAAATTACTCAAATCGTTGAAGAGTTAAAAACTTTAACTTTATTAGAAGCATCAGAATTAGTAGCACAAATCGAAGAAACATTTGGTGTAGACGCATCAGCTGCTGCTGGTGGTGGAATGGTTATGGCTGCTGCTGCACCAGCTGAAGAAGTAGAAGAAAAAACTGAATTTGACTTAATGTTAGATGAAGTACCTGCAGATAAGAAAATTGCTGTATTAAAAGTTGTACGTGGTATTACTGGTCTTGGCTTAAAAGAAGCTAAAGAATTAGTAGAATCAGCACCTAAATTAGTTCAAGAAGGTATTGGTAAAGATGCTGCTGAAGAAGCACAAAAACAAATTACTGATGCAGGTGGTAAAGCTTCATTAAAATAATTCATTTTAGGATATAGTTTATAGGATTTTTTAAAATCTAAAAATTATTCATAAAAGAAATAATTGTGTTAAAACCGTTTATATTTTAAAACTTTAAAATATAAACGGTTTTAGCATAATGGAAATTAGTAATTTAAAATTAATCTTTTTTTCTTAAAATTTAAACGGTTAAAATTTATTTGAAAATTGAGAATAACCCTGACATCAAAACTTAAATTACTAAGTCATCGTAAAAACTGATTAAAACTAGTGAATTAATTTATGAAGTCTAATAAATGAGAGAAAATTAAATTTTAGAAATTAGTTCTAGACTTTCAGTTATAATATTTAAAATAAAATAGTTTTTAATTAATAGATTGGGTTGCCTGGGACTCGAACCCAGAACAAATCGGTTAAAAGCCGAGTACTCTACCATTGAGTTAGCAACCCTAACTATATAATAACATAAAAATATCAAAATCGTAAAGTTTTTCTTTAAAATAGTTTTAATAATATTATAATTTTTAAAACTAAAAGAAAAGAATATTTTTACTTTATTAGTTTTTAAGTAGAATTATAACTAATATTAGTGGTTATTATATTACTTAAAATTTTATTAAAAAATTGATAATAAGGATTTAAAAAATGATTAATTGGCAAATTATAGGACAATTAGTAGCAACAGGTGTTATTATGTTATCTGGTCCTGCAATTATTGTTTTATTAGCGTTAAAAAAAGGCAACTTATAATTTACTATCTATTTCACTTCGATCATCTATAAAAAAACTTAAAAAATAATTATGATAACTTTATTAACAGTTTTATTCGTTTTACTTTCATTAGCATTAGTTGTAACAGTTCCAGTAGCATTAGCAACACCAGGTGAGTGGGAAAGTTCAAAAGACAACTTTAATAACGTCTTTAAAGCTTGGGTTGGTTTAGTCTTTGTAATTGCCTTAGCTGATGGTATTACTAATTCAATTTAAATAATTCGAAATTATAGTACAAACTATAATTTCGAGTGATTGAAACTCTTGACAAAATAACATAACTTGTATACAATATAGTTTAGAGACAGCAAATTGATATGTCTTCGATACTATATTTAAGCGGGCATAGCTCAGTGGTAGAGCGCGACCTTGCCAAGGTCGATGTCGCGCGTTCGAATCGCGTTGCCCGCTTACTATTTTTATTAGTCTATTAATAAAAATACTGCCCCCATCGTCTAGAGGCCTAGGACAGCTCCCTTTCACGGAGCAGACAGGGATTCGAATTCCCTTGGGGGTACTTTTTAATTTTTTAATTTTATCTAAAACTTGACAAATATCTATTTAAATATGATTATAGATGTAATTTAAGAAAGTCTATATTTTGATAGAGCAATTGAAATATATTCAATTGTCAAAAATTTACACTTTTGAGATAAAAAATCTTGATAAAATAAATGTATGTTGTATTCTCTTAGACTTTTATTCTTTTTAATTAACATTGATCAAACAACAATTTTAAATTGGTTTGATAATAATCTTAAAACTAAACCTACATTAGATACATGGCAAACTATTAACATAGATGATCCAGCCTATAAGTCAATTGAATCGTTAAAGTTTCTTATAAATGATATTTGGCAAGGCGTTCAAGATGGGTTAAAATTAACAGATATCGAAAATATTATTTTCTTTCTAGTTTTTGTTCGGTTTATTATTTTAATTTTCCGTTATAACTTAAAAACGTCTACATATATTACATGTATTGGAATTTTTGCCGGTTATTTATGGTATCGACATTTAATTGATATTATTACAATGTATAGTCAAATGTTGGTTAAAATTCCTTATTTACAAAAATTAGGAATCAGCGCAATTGAACTAGATAGTAGTAGTGAAGCACTAGTAAAGGCCGATGTAAAGCTGGGTTCAGATGTTCATTGGTACGATCCTGGGAAATTAATTTATTACGCATTTACTCGAGGCATTATTCAAACTGATGCAGAGACAGGTCTTCAATACTATATTGATCCAATATCAATGATCATTTCAAATCTAAACGAAACGGATAAAGCACGAGTACTACCATATTATTATAAACTTTATAATGTTATTATTCCACGTATATTTGAAACAATTAGTGCATTCTGGCAACAATTATCAGGTGTTGCTGCTTATGCTGTAATTACTCGAATTGGAAAACGTTATTGTCCATATTTAATCCGTTGGCATTGGACATTTTTATTAATTATTGGATTTTTAGAACAAATCATAATCTTTTTCTTATACCGAGTTATGTATTTCCAACAAGCTGTGCTAGAGCCAAATATGGTATTTAGTACTGTAACTCAAGCTGCTGGGAAACGTACAGTCACTGTAAGTGCAACTGATCCGAGTTTATTATTCCAATTTAATCTATTAAATATTGTTTTAGTATTTTTTGTTGTATTGCATCTAGGTTCAATTTTATTTGGTTTATTACACGCTGTTTGGGGACAATATTTTTATTTTCCTTTCTTAGTTGAAAATACAGAATTACATATTGGACCTCGTCCAAAGAATAGTATTTATAGTGGTGGCCAAACTGCATGGCAAGATGAAAAACAAGCAAATACCGAACGAAAATTTACAAAACTCTGGTATGGTTGGTTTGGAAGTGGAACAAAAGAGAATTGGATTATTGGACCATTCAAACAATTTTTAAAAACGAATATCAGAAAATTTGTAGGGTTATTTAAAAAATAAAACAATTATTAATATCTTAAATTTCAGGTTGAAAGAAATCCTTCAATTTTATCCAATTTAACCAATGTTACTATAACTTGGTTAAAACTCAAATTGTAATTATATTTCTACGTTTAAGTACTTTTTTTTAGCTAAGTTGTTTTTTTTAATTCAATCAAAGTGACTTAGAGTTTCCCCCGTCACGTTTTTTAACTCATTATTTTCGATCTTTAGAAAAGCAATAGGGATTATTAAAAAACGACTTGAGACCAGGATATGACTCTTTTTTGAAGTATTAACTTCCTCATAGGTATCCTATGGTGTTACCTCTCTCAATAAATCTAACTTATTAAGATGCTCATCAGAGGCTAGATTGAGTGAAAAAGGCCTATTGCGGGTTGAGTGATAACTGAATATCCTTAAAATCAACCTTAAAGTGCTCACCGTGAATTAGATAGTAATTTAATACTAATTCGTTCGAACGTTTGGCTACAATCCAGGTTCCTTAGTTTGGCCAAATGTTTATCGAATAATTTTATAGTATAATTTCTAACAAGTAGGTTTAATGTAATTTTGAAAGGAACTGGAAACAAAATTTATTCTCAAACTCTAACAACATTAGTTTAACTTTTGATTGAATATACATTGGCAATAATTTGTTAGAGTAAACCTTATCCATTTAAAATAGATAAGTCCTATATTTCTTTTTTTTATTTAGAGTATATAAAATAAAATTTTTAGTGTGAGAACCTTCTCAAATGTACTATTTAATGTGAATATATTAATAAAATTGAGAATGCATTAAATTTATGAATGCCCAGAACCAGACTCGAACTGGTGACACGAGGATCTTCAATCCACTGCTCTACCAACTGAGCTATCCGGGCATATAGATATGTCTAATTATATTATATAAAAAATAGTTAATAATAGCAAGAGTAAATATTTTTTAGACTGACATTAACTAGTCTTCTAGATATCAAACGAATCATCCTAAAATATGATTCGTTTGAGATAAAGAAGTAGAAATAAAATTTATTTCATTTGTCCTTTAATAATACTATCTGTTAATAATGTTAAAATTAATTTAATTGATCTAACAGCATCATCATTACCAGGAATTGGAATATCAACTAAATCTGGATCACAATTTGTATCTAGAATCGAAACAACTGGGATACCTAATTTGCGACATTCTGCAATTGCAGTAATTTCACGACGTTGGTCAATAACAATAACAACATCTGGTAAACTTGTCATAGATTTAATACCATCTAAATATTTACGCAGTTTTGCTAATTCTTTTCGACGTAAAGCACCTTCTTTTTTTGTTAATAAATCAAAAGTTCCTTCTGATTCTTGTTTTTCTAAATCTTTTAATTTTTCAATACGCTCTTTCATTGTTGACCAATTTGTTAGCATACCACCTAACCAACGGTGATTTACATAGTAAGAATTTGAGCGTTTTGCTTCTTGAGCAATTAATGTTGTTGCTTGACGTTTAGTACCAACAAATAAAACTTTTTTATTTTGACTAGCTGCAACTTCTAAATATTTCATTGCTTTCTTTAATAAAGTTGCAGATTGAATTAAATCTAGAATATGGATATTATTTACTTCACTGTAAATATAAGGGAACATTTTAGGGTTCCAACGATGAGCTTTATGCCCAAAGTGAACACCTGCTTCTAATAACTGTGATAAACTGATATCAGACATAATTTTTTTAAGTTACTTATTTTTAAGTTGTACAGATTTCTCCAAAATGTTAGCAAATCTTAATTCATTTGTCTAGGTTTGGATAGAAGGTCTGCTGATGTAAGTTGACTAAGTTTATCTTTCATTAAATATTTTCGGAATGAATTCTTATAATTTTGTGACCCTGTTCCGGCTGGAATTAAATGACCAATAACAATATTTTCTTTTAAACCTCGTAACCAATCAATTCTACCTTCAATTGCAGCTTTTGTTAGAACTCTTGTTGTCTCTTGGAAACTAGCAGCAGAAATAAAACTTGGATTATTTAATGCAGCCTTTGTAATTCCAAGTAATAAAGGAACATAACACGCTATTTGTTTATTTTCATTAGTTAAAATTTGATTGATGTATTGAATATGATATAAATCAATTACTTCTCGTTGTAATAATGGTGTATCTCCTTCATATGTAATTAAAACCTTTGTTGTCATCTGTTTAATAATAACTTCTAAATGTTTATCATTAATTGTTACACCTTGTGATTTATAAACAGACTGAACGGAATTTAAAATAAATAATTGAACTTTCTTAAAACTTTTATGACTTGCCTCATAATTATCTGTTAACCTAGCATACTTAAAAGTTTTAGTTCGGTCACATAAAAAGAATTTTAATAATCCATAATAATTAAAATAAACTTTTATTAATTTATGAGGATTAATTTTTTCATTCTCTTTTATTGATGTTCCAACTTTTTGGAACTCAAAATTAACATCTAAACTTGTTTTTTGTGATAATAATCCTCGCTTTTGGCTTGTTGGAATTCGTTTCACCATCATATTTTTTTTACGAGCTTCTAGAATTTCTTCAATTCTTGGTAAACCTTGTACAATATCACCCGTAATTTCTTTTTCAAGATTTAATAAACCTAATGTTTTACCAGATTCAATAAATTCCGTATTTTTACAGAATACACTATTTACATCTTGTTCAAAGTAATCTTCAGTTATTGAATATAAACCAACTGCTTTAGTTGATTTTGTAAAAGGTTGCTCAGTAAATTTTAATAACGTTAATTGATTTGAAGGAACACTGTCAGTACTCTCACGATTTTCATTTGTAATTAATTCCGAACTTTGTAATAATACAGTCCTAGCAAAACGAACTTTATTTGCTGAGGTCATTTTATCTGGCGATAAAATTGTTTTAAGCTGCGGATTTAAATTATTTGTTGTTACTGTAAATTTCTTTGAAAATTGAGGAATTAAACAACTATAAAATTTTCCCGCATTCTTTAAAAAAAGTTTTGAAAACTCTGATTTTAAAGTAATTTTAGAATCTTGAAGGGTAGTAAAATTTAAGTTTTTACGAATCAATAATTTCTTTAAATCATAATAATTTACTGAGATATTACGATTTGTAATAGCATTTAAATTGTTCTTTGATTGTGGAATTATTTTATATTGTAAGTTTGTTTTAACTGTTAAAGTATCACTTTTACAATTTGGGAAAAAATATGGACGACCTTTTTGGACAGTCACAAATTTATCATTTTCAATAATAATTTTACCTGTTTTTGCTAAATTTGATTTACTCATAATGAAATCATTTAATTTCTTATTTGCAATTTCAGATTTATTTACGACAATACAATCATTATTAGAAATTAAGAAAATTTGTTTCTCTTTTTGCTTTTTAATCTTAAATTTTACAATTTCTAGTGAATTAGAAGTTAGAGTCTCTAAATAGCCTAAAATATTATAATTACTTACAAACTGATTTTTTTGAATTAAAAAACATGGATCGATATTTTTATCTCGTAAATTTGGAGCAATGTAATTATTAAATTGAATTTTTTCAATAATATTAAAATCTACTGATTTCTTATGTTTATTATTTAATAATTCAATATTAATCTGTTTTTTAAATAAATTATTAGTTTTGAATAATAAAAGATTTGCAATTAAATTAACATTTTTTATTCCATTTATACGTTGATTAGATTTATAGAAATAAAGCGCTGTCGATTCTAACTTAAATTTTGATACCGAGTCACTTATCTGGTTATCTAATGTTGACGAAGGAGCGGCATACGGGAATTCATAGATTTGAATTGGTCGAACTAACAAACGATCATGGTTTTTCCCACCAAGACATTCACAAAATGATAAATTTTGAATCTCAACATTTGAAAATAAAGCTTCACCTGGATAATAAACTTTCTTTTCAACTTTTTTTAATTTTTTTCCTTTATAAACTAATCCTGATTTGATTGAGATTATTTGTGTATTATTGCCTTTAGGAGTAATACTAACAATCCCAGAAGTTTTTGAAAATAAATTTGGAATAAGCTCAAATCCCTTTGAAATAAAATCACCATCTTCAATAAACAAAATATTTTGTTCACACTTTATTTTATGAACCTCCTCTCCTAGCCAAATCATTGTCCGAGATTTAACAACCGGTTTAGTAGTATTAGAATTTCGTTTTAAGAATTTATCAAGGAACTTTCTAAATTTCGATTCAATATTTTCTAGCTTCTTCAGCTTACGATTCGCATTTAATAAAGTTCGTTGAGTGCGAAGTAATTTACGTGGGGCATCTTCTTCTTTCCGTTTTGCTTTATCTAATTTACGTTGAATAATTGGATAAACTTTATTAGTTTCTTCTGTTTTTGATAAACCTTTAGTTAAAAAATCAATATCGGATTCAGCTTTTTTAATATCCCACCGTGCTTTTTCAATACTTGTCCCAGAACGCGCAATTGTCGTTTCTGCTCGTTGATATTCTTGGTTTAATTCTAGAAGTTCATCTTCATATGAGAACAGACTATAATTATTCTTTTGGAATGAAATTGCGCTTGTTTTTTGAGTATTTCTTAAACTATTACGAAAATCGTAATATAAAATACCGCCGGTCATTGTTAAAAATGAATTGGTAATTAACGTACCTAATTTTTCATTCCGAGTTAGCTGTAAGCAATTCTTTGACGAATGCTTTGTAATCGTTAAACAATATTTTTTGTCAGCCAATGTTAATAAATAATTCTTATATTTAGTTGATGAACTAAATTTTTCTAGTTTTGAATTTTTTAAAGAATACTTATTATGACTAACTTTAATTAATCCTTCATATAAACTTTTTTTATTATTTACAAATGTTACAAATCCACTGTAATGATTAATTAACTTTGTTCGAAATACGTAACTAAATGGATTTAATTTATGATCCGGATAAAAATTAATAAACGAATTTAAAGGACTATTATACAATTGACCTGATAAGATCCAAATTAATTTATTATGATTTAGTAAATTAATTTTTTGCTTTAATTTGGGGATAAAAATTTCCCCACATGTATCACTTAAGATCGTTTTAACTTCTGTTTTAACTTGCTTATTCGTATTGATAACTTCACCAATAACCGTATCCTTTGAAATATATTGGTTATTTTTTGGGAATAAAATTGTATTGCGTAAGATATCAAGTTTTACTAGTTCTTCGTTTTTATTCGCGGGGATTAAAACTAGAGAACCAGCATTTTTTGTTACAAGAACATCTTCTCCTCGATTTGTTCGTAGAACAACTGTCTTTAATCGTTTATAGAATTGAATAATTCCATTAATTGGGCTAATAATCTGTTGACGAGCTTCTGAGGTAAAAATACCACCAGTATGGAACGTTCTCATTGTTAACTGTGTACCAGGCTCACCAATTGATTGACCAGCTAAAATACCAACAGCTTCGCCAATATCGACAAGATTTTCATTAGCTAAATCCCACCCATAACATTTTTGACAAATTGCACGATATAATTGACATGTTAATGGAGAACGAACAGAATATTCTGAAATTTTCTTATCTTTAAAAATTTGAATTAATTCTGGCGTTATTTGTGTATCTTGTTTTACAAGTAACTCAGAAGTTTGAGGATCATAAATTGGTTTATTTAAAACTCGTCCTAAAATTTTGTCATAGATATCCTGTTCTTTTACGAAATTTTTTCGTGAGAAGACAAATGAATGAGTTGTGCCACAATCCTTTTCACGAATTAGAATATCTTGTGAAACATCAATTAAACGACGTGTTAAATAACCTGAGTTTGCTGTTTTTAAGGCAGTATCAACAATCCCTTTACGTGCTCCATATCCTGACATTAAATAATCTGTGATTGTTAATCCTTCACGAAAATTTTTCTTAATTGGTAAATTCATAATTTGACCACTTGGATCAGACATTAACCCTCGCATACCAACTAACTGTCGAACTTGGGATAAGTTTCCACGTGCTCCTGAAAAAGCCATAATATACACTGAATTTAGTGGATCATAGTTTTTGAAATAATAAACGATTTGGTTTTTTAATGATTCACTTGTTAAACTCCAGGTATCAATGATTTTTTGAAATCGTTCAACATCAGTGATTTTACCTTTTAAAAAGATCTTTTCCGAGTTATGAATTTCTTGATTGGCTTTTTCAAGCATGACACTTTTTACAAATGGAATTTTCAAATCTTCAATACTGATCGAAATTCCAGCATGACTAGCATATTTAAAACCTAAATATTTTAATTCATCAGCTAGTAAACAAGCTTGCATAGAATCATAACTTGTAAAACTCCACGCCAATAATTGACGTAGTTGTTTTTTATCAATTAAAGTATTTTGATAGGTGTAAGTTTTCATAAAATATAGTTAATAGGTTATCTTTGAATTATAAAAAATTTAAGGTTTTCTGAATTGTATAATTTAAAATAACGCGACCAGTTGTTGTTTGTAAGTATTGAGTAATTATTTCACCATTTGCATCTTTTCGAATCTGTAAATTTTCATAATATTCAATCACACTATTATCTGGTAATACTACTTTATTTTGTAAATTTTTCATATCGTATTCTTCATCATTATGTCGAACCCAAATTGATGTATGAATTTCAAGTTTATCTTGATTATAAGCCAAAATCACATCTTCTAAATTAGCAAAATAGTAGTTTGACCCTAACAATCCTTTAATATTAGTTGCAGTTAAATAATAACACCCAAGAACCATATCTTGACTTGGCATAATAATCGGTTCACCATTAGCAGGAGATAAAAAATTATAAGGTGCTAACATTAGCATATAACACTCTGCTTGAGCTTCTGGTGATAGTGGAATATGTACTGCCATTTGGTCACCATCGAAATCCGCATTAAAAGCAGAACAAACTAATGGATGTAATTTAATAGCACGACCTTTTACAAGAATGGGTTCAAACGCTTGAATACCTAAACGATGTAATGTTGGTGCACGATTTAAAAAAATTGGGTGGTTTTTCAGAATCTGTTCTAAAACAGGTTTAATAATTAATTCATCATATTGAATTAAATTCTTAGCAATTTTAATATTATTCGCTAAACCTTGGTTAATTAACTCCCGAATTACAAAAGGTTGGAATAGCTCAATTGCCATCTCATAAGGTAAACCACATTGATTTAATTTTAATGTTGGGCCTACTACAATTACTGATCTTCCTGAATAATCTACACGCTTTCCTAATAAATTTTGTCGGAAACGACCATGTTTTCCTTTAATGATATCCGATAAAGATTTTAACGGACGATTATTTGCACTTAAAGCGATTTTTCCTCGTTTTCCGTTATCAATTAAAGTATCTACAGCTTCTTGTAATAAACGTTTTTCATTTCGAATGATTAATTGAGGAGCATCAATTTCTAATAATCGAAGTAATCGATTGTTTCGTGTAATAATTCGTCTATAAAGTTCATTTAAATCTGAAGTTGCAAATCGGCCACCTTCTAATTGAATCATAGGACGTAAAGCTGGTGGAATAATTGGTAAAATCGATAAAATCATCCATGATGGTTGTGAAGCCGTTCCAATTAAATTTTCTAAGATTCGAATCCTTTTAATAGCTTTTTCACGTATTTTATATAATCGATGTTGCTCCCATTTTCTAAACCAATGAGATGCCGAATATAATGGTTCTTCCTTGTTTAATACTTTTGTACAAACTAAAACAAAGCAACGAGTTCGGAAAATTTCTGATTCAAGATTTAGTTTCTCTAATTCTCGTTTTATTAAGGGTGCTCCAATTAAAAAACTCGGAGTCGCTTTTAATAAATATTTTGGGGTATGTTGACGTCGGTTTTGAGGTTTTGGATAAGGTTTTAATGGATAATTACTTCGACCTAATTCTCGACTTCGACGATATTGTTGTAAATCCCAATGTAACCCATAAAATGATATTTCATCTTCTGCAATAAAATAAGTTAGTGATGCAAGCTTAATACGTTTAATACGTTCATCCCATAAACTAATAATTGTAGAAGGGGTTAACTTTAACCCATTTGAATTCCAGGAATAATCAAAATTGGGAAGTTTCAATTTATTTTCAAATTTTTCAGACTGACTCGTATAGCTAGTATTTAAACGCTTTTCAAATTCCTCAACTTCTAAAAGAAGTGCCATAAAGTTTGGTCGACTATTAATGTACCAAACATGTGTTACAGGATAGACTAAATTAATGTATCCCATTCTATGTCGACGAACACGTGATTCTGTTAATTCAACACCACAGCGCTCACAAATTAACCCTTCATATCGAACACGCTTATATTTACCACAAGCACATTCGAGACTTTTACTTGGACCAAAAATACGTTCACAAAATAAACCATCCATTTCGGGTTTAAAAGTCCGATAATTGATGGTTTCAGATTTTTGAACCTCCCCGACAAATTGCCCATTTGGCAATTTGCGGTTAGACCATTGTAAAATTCGAAATGGTGATGCTAATTTAATCTTAATATAATTAAATTCTTTTACAAAGTTTTTCATAATTTTTAAAATGAAATATCATTTATATTTGAAGTAGGTAAGAAAGTTTTAGAAAGAGCGTTATATTTTTCAACTAAATTAACTTCAGTTTCATATTTTTTAGATGAACTAAACTTCTTAATTTTATAAGTACTCATATCTAAACCAATAGAACGTAATTCTTGTAATAATACTTTAAACGATTCTGGAATTCCAAATTGAGGAATTTGTTGTCCTTTTACAATCGCATTTAGTGTTTCATTTCGACCTTGCATATCATCAGATTTGATTGTCAAAATTTCTTTTAATGTAAAAGCTGCACCAAATCCTTCTAAAGCCCATACTTCCATTTCTCCAAATCGTTGACCACCATGTTGAGCTTTACCTCGTAATGGTTGTTGGGTAATTAAAGAATATGGACCTGTGGCTCTCGAATGCATCTTATCATCTACAAGGTGGATAAGCTTTAACATATATGCATTTCCAACGGTAATTGGATTTTCAAATTCTTTTCCTGTTCTACCATCGATTAAAACCATCTTACCTGGAGCATATGGATTAAAAATCCAACTCTTATTTTTTTTAATCGAGGCTTGACGAAGTTTCTTATTAATTAAAATCCGTGAGATTTCTAAACCATACATTTCATCAAATGGTAAAATTTTGAATCGACAATTTAATTTATCACCGGCAAATCCTAATAAACATTCATATAATTGCCCTACATTCATTCGCGATGGAACCCCCAATGGATTTAAAATAATATCAATTGGAGTACCATCTGGTAAAAATGGCATATCTTGACGTGCTAAAATTCTGGAAATAATACCTTTATTACCATGTCTTCCAGCAATTTTATCTCCAACTTGAATTTTTCGAATTTGAGCAATAAAGACATAAATTTTTTCTGATTTATAAGTTAATTTTGTCTTACGATTAAAGGTTACAGTTTCAATAACACGGCCGGATTCACCATGTGGCATTCTATAAGAATTATCTTTTACTCCTTTTGCTTTTGCTCCAAAAATAGCACGTAATAATTTTGATTCAGGTAATTGTTCATAAGTATTTGTCGAAACAACTTTTCCAACTAAAATATCACCTGATCTAACAAAAGTTCCAACTCTTACAATTCCGTCGTCATTTAAATGTTTAACTTCAGATAATGTTAAGTTTGGAATCATTTTCATCGTTTGTTCAGAGATTTCACTATTTCGATTGATTTCAATTTTATATCGTTCAATATGAATAGATGTAAAGATATCATCATATACTAAACGTTCACTAATTAAAATTGCATCTTCGAAATTATATCCCTGCCATGGCATGTAAGCAACTAATGTATTTTGTCCTAATGATAATTCACTACTTGTAATTGCTGGACCATCACTTAAAATTTGTCCAGATTGAATTTTTTCTCCTTTCCATACAATAGGACGTTGATTAATACACGTTTGTTGATTTGAACGTAAATATTTTTGTAATTTATAAATGACTTTTTTATTATTATTATCTTTAATTACAATTTTATTTGCGGTCACAGAATTAACAACACCAGATATATGAGCATTTAGCGTCATTCCTGAATCAATTGCAATTTGATTTTCTAAACCGGTCCCAACAATTGGTTTTTGTGGGAAAATTAATGGAACAGATTGACGTTGCATATTTGAACCCATTAATGCCCTGTTTGCATCATCATGTTCAAAGAACGGAATTAAAGAAGCTGCGACAGAAACAACTTGAATTGTAGAAATTGAAATAAAATCTACTTCCGATGGGGTTACGTTAATAAAATCTTGTTTATATCGAACAGAAATGATATTTTTTATTAAATAATTATTTTTGTTAGTAGCAATATCCGCCGGAGCAATTTTATATAAATCTTCAACTTCTGCTGTTAAATAAATCGGATTTCCAGTTTTTAAAACTTTACCATTAATTACACGCCAAAATGGTGTTTCCAAAAATCCTAGTTTATTTACACGTGCACATGTTGTTAAGGATGCAATTAGACCTACGTTTTGGCCTTCTGGTGTTTCAATAGGACAAATTCGTCCATAATGACTTGGATGAATGTCACGAACAGAAAAACTAATATGATCACGATTTAATCCACCTGGTCCTAATCCACTAATTCGACGTCGATGAGTTAATGATGATAATGGATTTGTTTGGTCTAAATATTGAGATAATTGACTTGATCCAAAAAATTCTCGAATTGTTGCATTAATAACACTAAAATTTAGTAAATAGTTTGACTCGATTGTATTAGTTTGATTTCGTAGTTTTCGAACTAATCGTTGGAAGCCAATACGGAATAAATTCTGTAATAATTCACCAATTGATCGAACTCTTTTATTTTTAAGATGATCAATATCATCCGTAACAGCTTTTGAAATTGTTAATGAAATTAATTTATCAATAATTGCAAAAATATCTTCATATGTAATGATTTGAAGTCGATTACTAATTTTTAAGCTTAACCGATTATTCATCTTTAATCGCCCAACTTTTCCTAGGTTATAGTAATTTGGGTCAAAGATTTGTGAAAACTCAGAAATATTTTTAAAATACTCTAGATTTGAATCAAATCTACTTATAGGTTGCTTAAAATAAGTAGAATTAACTAATAATGGTTTATTGAAATAGAAAAAATCTGAATAATATAAATTTTGGTAAATTTCTAAATCTGTTAATCCCATTTCTTTTAAAAGGATAAGAATTGGTTTTTGAGTTATTTTATCTAATTGAATAATTAGCTCTTCTTCTTGATTTTTAAGTGGATAACTATAAGCATTTAATTTAGTATTCTTTTGGAAATTAAATCGAATCCATGATCCATATTCTGGGATTAATGTCGCTGTATAGGATTCTTTATCGCTATATTTTTTATGATAATTTGTTTTAATTTCATGATCGTTATGATAAAGAAGTAATTGTGTTTTACTTTTTAGATATTTATCTCGTTTTTTTAAATAATTATCATGTCTTGCTAATTCTTCTTTTAAAACTTTTTTATCTTTTTTTAGTAAATCTTTTTCAGCCTGAATTACAAACGTTGTCGCATTATTTTTAATTAATTGATCTAAGCGTTTTGTTCGTTTACGAATATTAGTTTTATATTTATCAAATGGTGTTGGATCAATTTCATAACTTGTATGAATTTGACCAAAAAGATATTTTAATTGATCTTTTAAACTTGTTGAAAAATATAAAGTTGGTCGAAAGGCCGCAAATTGTGTTAATTGATTTAAATTTGCTTCTTTTACGAGTGATTCTTGAATATTTTGTTTTAAAAATGCAAAATTTGGAACATCCAAAAACCAATTTATTAAATGTTCTGTAACTAAAACTAATTTTGAATTTAGTTGTAGTTGAACTGTTAATTGTGAATTTATAACCGTCTTTGTATACAATCGAATGATTGTTTTAATTTGATTATCAGATAACTTGATTGGTTGTTGAGAATTTAAGATTTTCTCAGAAACTGGAGACTTTTCAAGTGTTTGAGTGACAATTTTGTATTTGGTTAAAATTTTTAATAAAAATTGAAAATATTTTAATAAAACATCAATTGTATCAGTTGTAAAATTAATTTTGTTATTCGTTTCTGTATATTTTTGTTTCAACCATTTCAAAAATACTAAACGTATATTTGAATTCGGATTAGATTTTATTGCTTGGGAAACAACAACATAAAATTTAAAACATTGAAAGAATGAGAATGATGAGTCTTCTTTTGATTGTTTTAAAAACTCTAAAGAATAATATGAAATAGGAATTGAATTATGTTCCTGGACTTGTGAATTATAAGTTTGATTTTCCCACGTTGTAAAGATTTTTTTAACTCGTTTATTTTTTAAAAAGTCAATAATCTTATCATCGCTATCTGTAAAGTTGATTCGTGGTTGGTCCAATTGTGGTTTTGAGAAAAATAAATCAAACTCCGAAATAAAGGCTTCGCCAGATGGTAAAAATGTTCGTAATTTGTGGATATCAGCTGATAGTTTACGTTTAAAATGGTTTTGAATTCTTTGATTTTTATTTTTTTCAAAATAAATACCAGGACTTCGAATAATTTGACTAACAATAACACGCTCACACCCATTAATAATAAATGTGGCATAAGTTGTCATTAGAGGTAAGGTAATAATTGGAAATTGGTTTTGATAATGAACTTGGTTTAGTACTTTATTTCGTACTTCAATAGGAATCACTAGCTGGGCGCGATAATTTCCGCTATATTTTTTGGCTATTACTAAATTATATAGAGGTTTAATTAATACGTATTCTTGACTAAAAATTAAATATTCAGTATTTTGACTAAAATCATAAATTTTTGAGAATAAAGCTAACTCTTCGGTTAAACCTTGAGTAATAAACCAACAAAAGCTTACTCGTTGCATCGCAAGGAAATCGGGTAGAGCGTTGATATAATTAATATTTTTATGCATGATTTTAATTTATGCCATAGATAATTTGTTAAAATAAGAGTATCTAACTATTCAGCGAAGACATTATTGTAAATTGAATTACAATAATGCCTGGGGTAGGAGATTTTATTATGATTCAAATAAAAATTTAATTGTGAAATAAATCCAGTCTGAGTTTTTTCACACTATTTTCCTATATGTTACTTAACTAATAGCTGAAAGCTTACTAGCAAGTCTTGCTTTTTGTCGAGCTGCTGTATTCTTATGGAATACATTTTTTTTTGTTCCTTTATCTAAAAAACTATAAATCGAATTTAAAATTGTCTGTAATTTTTCCTTTGATTGAGGAGTTTGATCATCCAAAGTTTTTAAAAAAAGTTTTGTTAATGTTCGAACAGAAGTTTTATAATAACGGTTTTGTAAACGGTTTCGTTTATTGGTTTCAATTCGTTTTTTCGCAGATTTATTATTAGCCATATTTTTTAAAATAAGTTATCAAGTAATATTTAAAATAAAAGTATAATATAAAATTGTAATACAATCATCAAAAAATTGGAAGGTTTTTTTCAGAAAAATTTATTAATTTATCATTAAACCTTGATAAGATGAAAATTTTTAGGCAATATAATAATTAAAATTATTAAGTTCAAATTTCTATGGCAAAAAATAAAGGCACTCGAATTTTAATTACATTAGAATGTACAGAATGTCGTTCAAATTTAAATAAGCGTTCACCTGGCGTATCTAGATATTCAACACAAAAAAACCGTCGAAATAATCCTGAAAGATTAGAATTAAAAAAATATTGTCCACATTGTAATAAACCTACTACACACAAAGAAATCAAATAAATTATGGCAAGACAAAAACAAAAATCATCACCAATTGGTTTAAATCAAAAGATTGGTTATAAAGATATTGATTTATTAACTTTATTTGTTACAGACCAAGGAAAAATTCTTCCACGTCGTGCAACAGGTGTAACTGTTCAACAACAACGAAAATTATCAAAAGCAATCAAACGCGCGCGTGTATTATCATTATTCCCATTCGTTGCGTCAGATCCAATTTAAAATCTCTTGAGTTATTATTATTATAAAAAATAATAACTCACTCTAATTTTTGTTTAATTTATAAGGAGAAAGTTACTTTATGGGAAATTTTATTGATAAAACATTTACAGTAATTGCTGATATACTATTAAAAGTTTTACCTGCAAGTAAACAGGAAAAACAAGCTTTTTCTTATTATCGAGCAGGTATGTCAGCTCAAGGAAAAGGACGTTATGCTGAGGCATTACGAAACTATTATGAAGCACTACAAGTAGAAGAAGATCCATACGATCGTAGTTATACGTTATATAATATCGGATTAATTTATGGAAATACCGGTAAATATACGCAAGCCTTAGAATTTTACCATCAGGCGTTAGCCTTAAACTCAAATCTTCCACAAGCGTTAAATAATATTGCAGTAATATATCATTCTCAAGCTTTACGTGCCCAAACATTTGACGATGATGAATATATTGATTTATCAAAAGAATTATTTGATAAAGCCGCAGAATATTGGATTCAAGCATTAAAACTAGCTCCGGATAATTATCCAGGAGCCCGAAATTGGTTAAAAGTGACAGGTCGATTTATGGATTCTTAGTTTTATAAAAGAGATACTTTTGACCTAGCATTGCATTATATAATCCTGTCAAATTTGCTGTATAATAGATACTAATTGGTAATAGTTCAAAATTATTTAAAACTATCCTTAAACATTTGAAAGTATATTTATTCGAAGATATTTTAATATGTTAAATCAAAATGGTAAAAACTAATTTAAATAAAGGTTTCGTTACTCAAATTATTGGTCCTGTATTAGATATTGCATTCACTGATGGCAATTTACCTCCTATTTACAGCGCACTTAAAATCGAATTAGCTGATGGAAGCTCAACAATTGTTGAAGTACAACAATTATTAGGTGATAATCAAGTTCGTGCGGTTTCAATGCGTTCAACAGATGGTTTAAAACGTGGTGTAGAAGCAGTTGATTTAGGTGCTCCTATTAGTGTACCTGTTGGTGCTGTAACATTAGGTCGTATTTTCAACGTAATCGGTGAGCCGGTTGATGAGCAGGGAGATGTTTCATTTGATGAAACATTACCAATTCACAGAGATGCACCAGCATTTACAGAATTAGAAACTAAACCATCAATTTTTGAAACTGGTATCAAAGTAGTAGATTTATTAGCACCATACCGTCGTGGTGGTAAAATTGGTTTATTTGGTGGTGCCGGTGTTGGTAAAACTGTTTTAATTATGGAATTAATTAACAATATTGCCAAAGCTCACGGTGGAGTATCAGTATTTGGTGGTGTAGGTGAACGTACTCGTGAAGGGAATGATTTATATGAAGAGATGAAAGAATCTGGTGTAATTAATGAAACTAACTTCCCAGAATCAAAAGTAGCTCTAGTATATGGTCAAATGAATGAACCTCCAGGAGCACGTATGCGTGTAGGTTTAACAGCTTTAACAATGGCGGAATACTTCCGTGATGTAAACAAGCAAGATGTTTTATTATTTATTGATAATATCTTCCGTTTCACACAAGCTGGTTCTGAAGTATCTGCTTTATTAGGTCGTATGCCATCAGCAGTAGGTTACCAACCAACATTAGCAACTGAAATGGGTGCATTACAAGAACGTATTACATCAACAACACAAGGTTCAATTACATCTATTCAAGCTGTTTACGTACCAGCTGATGATTTAACAGATCCAGCGCCAGCAACAACATTTGCTCATTTAGATGCAACAACAGTATTATCTCGTAATTTAGCTGCAAAAGGTATTTACCCAGCGGTAGATCCATTAGATTCAACATCAACAATGCTACAACCAGGTATTGTAAGTGAGATTCACTATGAAATTGCAGAAACAGTAAAAGAAACATTACAACGTTACAAAGAATTACAAGATATTATTGCGATTCTAGGTATTGATGAATTATCAGAAGAAGATCGTTTAACTGTTGCACGTGCACGTAAAGTTGAAAGATTCTTATCACAACCATTCTTCGTTGCTGAAATCTTCACAGGTTCACCAGGTAAATACGTAAGCTTAGAAGATACAATCAAAGGCTTCACGATGGTTTTAAACGGTGAATTAGATGATTTACCAGAACAATCATTCTACCTTGTAGGAAATATTGACGAAGCAATCGAAAAAGCAGAAACTCTAAAATAAGGAGTCAAATATATGGTTATGAACATCCGTGTCCTTACCCCAGACAGAGTCATTTGTTCAACAACAGCAGATGAAGTAGTTTTACCTGGCTTAACTGGACAAGTAGGCGTATTAGATGGTCATGCTGCATTAATTACTGCATTAGATACAGGTCTATTAAGAATCAAATTAGATGATAAATGGACGCCTATCATTTTATGTGGTGGATTAGCAGAAATTGATCGAAATCGTGTCACAGTTTTAGTAAACGATGTTGAAGAACTTATTGATATCGAATTAAGTGAAGCAACAAAAGAATTAGAGAAAGCAACACTTGCTGTTGAAGAAGCCGAAACCGATAAAGGTTTATTAGATGCGTCTGTTGAATTAAAAAAAGCAACAGCTAAATTAGAGGCTATGAATTATTTATCATAAATAATCTTCCTATATTTTACAAACTATAATTTTATTTATAGTTTGTAAAATTGATAAACAATATAAATTCTCAAATAGTATAAATTTATCTTTCTATATGCCAACCAATTCTAATTTTAATTTTACAAATAATTCAGTGGTGACATTAGAATTACCTTTTTCAGAGCATGTAGAAGAATTACGACAACGTCTATTTTTAATCGTTGGTGTCATTCTACTATTTACATGTTTTGCATTTGTGGAAGTAAAAAGTCTAGTTAAAATTTTAGAACTTCCAATCAATAACGTGAAATTTTTTCAACTATCACCGGGAGAATATTTTATTTCAACAGTAAAAATCTCATTTTATACGGGCTTACTTTTTTCAAGTCCAGTTGCCATCGGTCAATTAATTTTATTTTTATTACCAGGTTTAACAAAAAAAGAGACAAAAATTATTCTTCCATTATTAATAAGTTCATTAGTTTTATTTGGTTTAGGGTTAGCTTTCTCATACTATACGTTAGTTCCAGCCGCATTAAACTTTTTCTTAAATTATAGTGAAGAAGTTCTTGAACCATTTTGGTCATTTGACCAATACTTTGAATTTATTCTTGTTTTATTTTACAGTACAGGATTAGCATTTCAGATTCCTATTATTCAAATTTTAGTAGGCTTACTAAATATTGTTTCTCCAAAACAAATGTTAGGTGCTTGGCGTTATGTCATATTGATTTCAACAATTCTGGGAGCAATTTTAACACCTTCAACTGATCCATTAACACAATTATTATTATCATTTGCGATAGTATTATTGTATATTTCTGGTTTAGGAATCTTGTTTTTAATAAAAAATTAACTTATATATAGAATATTTATACTTAACAAGTATTTAAATTATGGCAACTAACAAGTTTTTTAAAAGTCTTTTATTTGCTTCAACGATTGCTGTAAGTGTTTTTGGATCATACGTTCCAGATTCAGTAGCATATCCAGTTTTTGCACAGCAAAATTATTCAAATCCTCGTGCAGCAAATGGAAAATTAGCTTGTGCGAATTGTCATTTAAATCAAAAAGCAATTGAAATTGAAGCACCACAAGCAGTTTTACCAAATTCAGTTTTTGAAGTAGAAATCAAAGTACCATACGATACAAGTAAAAAACAAATTGGTGCAAACGGAAAACCAGCTGACTTAAACGTTGGTGGTATCTTAATTTTACCGAAAGGTTTTAAATTAGCATCAAAACAGCAAATTTCACCAGAAATTAAAGCAAAAAATAAAGGTGTATTTATTTCACCTTACAGCACTGAATTAGATAATATGTTTGTTGTAGGACCGATTGCCGGTAAAAAACATCAAGAATTAATCTTCCCAGTTGTTGCTCCGGATCCAGAAAAAGATTCAGATGTGAAATACTTAACATACCCATTCTACGCAGGTGGTAACCGTGGTCGTGGTCAGGTTTACCCAACTGGTGAAAAGAGTAATGTAAACGTTTTTGGTGCAACACAAGCAGGTCAAATTACTGCTATTACTGCTTCAGAAAAAGGTGATTCAATGGTTGAAATCGTAAGTGCAAGCGGTGTAAAAACATCACAAGCGGTTCCAAAAGGATTAGAATTAGTTGTGAAAGCAGGTGATATCGTAACAGCAGACCAAGACTTAAATGTTAATCCAAATGCAGGTGGATTTGGTCAAGAAGAATCGGAAATTGTTTTACAAGACCCAATTCGTATTATCGGCTACCTTGTTTTCTGTTTCTTTGTTCTACTAACTCAAATCTTATTAGTTTTAAAGAAAAAACAATTCGAAAAAGTACAAGCTGCGGAACTTAATTTCTAAATCTTTTTTTAGAGCCAAAGAAAAAAATTTATTTTTCTCTATTAGAGTCAAAAAAATTTTATATACCGTGATAATTTATTCTTTATACATTAAAAAGAGGTCCATTCTTCTAAGTGGACTTCTTTTTAATCTATTGGATTTAGAAGTTCTTAAAATAGTCGATTTGAATAAACAGTATCAATTTAGATTAGAGACGGTACAAAATTAAATTTTGAAAGTTAGCATTGACAATTTTAATCAAACTATGCTAATATTGTGTTAGATCATTAAAAGCAAATACTTTCAATTAAATTTAATTGAATATTCAACATAAACCTTATGTTATTTTGCGCGGAGTAGAGCAGTCTGGTTAGCTCGTTGGGCTCATAACCCGAAGGTCAGTGGTTCAAATCCATTCTCCGCTAGAAGCTAATAGTTTTAATTGTGATAATTTTAATAAAAAATTTTTTTTTAGATTAAAATTGTATATTAAACATTAAACATTTATAAAGTTTTACAGATGACATTAAACTTACAAACACCTTTCCCAACCTTTGGTGGAAGCACAGGAGGTTGGTTACGCTCAGCGGAAGTTGAAGAAAAATATGCTATCACTTGGACAAGTTCAAAAGAGCAAATCTTTGAAATGCCAACGGGTGGTGCAGCAATTATGCGTAGTGGAGAGAATTTATTGTATTTAGCACGTAAAGAACAGTGTTTAGCATTAGGTACTCAATTAAGAACGTTTAAAATTAATGATTACAAAATTTATCGAATTTTCCCAAGTGGCGAAGTTCAATATTTACATCCAAAAGATGGTGTTTTCCCTGAAAAGGTAAACCCAGGACGAGTAGCAGTAAACACTCGTACTTTCTCAATTGGTAAAAATCCAAACCCCGCTCAAATTAAATTTAGTGGGACAGCTACATACGATACTTAATAAAATTAAGATTAGTTTTATAACTAATCTTTTTGGCGAGATGGCAGAGTTGGTCGATTGCGTCTGATTTGAAATCAGATGAATCTTTACGGGTTCCGTGGGTTCGAATCCCACTCTCGCCTTTATTTAAAAGTTTGCTTAATAGTGTAAAAGAATGTGAAAATTATCTTATGAGTAAAGTTTACGATTGGTTTGAGGAACGTTTAGAGGTTCAAGCAATTGCTGATGATATTTCTAGTAAATATGTTCCACCGCATGTAAATATCTTTTATTGTTTTGGTGGTCTTGTTCTTACTTGTTTTTTAATTCAAGTTGCAACTGGCTTTGCAATGACTTTCTATTACCGACCTAGTGTAGTAGATGCATTTGCATCAGTAGAATACATTATGACGAGTGTAAATTTTGGTTGGTTAATCCGTTCAATGCACCGTTGGTCAGCTAGTATGATGGTATTAATGTTAGTATTACATGTATTCCGTGTATATTTAACTGGTGGTTTTAAAAAACCACGTGAATTAACGTGGGTAACTGGTGTTATTTTATCAGTTGTAACTGTTTCATTTGGTGTAACAGGATATTCATTACCATGGGATCAAGTAGGATTCTGGGCTTGTAAAATTGTAACAGGTGTACCAGCAGCTGTACCAGTAGTTGGACCACCATTAGTATTAGTTTTACGTGGTGGTGAAAGTGTAGGTCAAGCTACATTAACACGATTCTATAGTGCACATACATTTGTTTTACCTGTTGCAGCAGCAGTATTAATGCTGACTCATTTCTTAATGATTCGTAAACAAGGTATTTCAGGTCCGTTATAATTTTTTAAAAATCTAATAATTTAACTATTAAAAACTATTATGTCAGTAATTAAAAAACCAGATTTAACCGATCCAAAATTAAGAGCAAAATTAGCAAAAGGAATGGGTCATAACTATTATGGTGAGCCAGCATGGCCAAATGATATTTTATATATCTTCCCATTAACAATGTTAGGTATGTTTGCATGTTGTGCAGGTTTAGCAGTTTTAGCGCCAACTCAAATGGGTGAACCTGCAGATCCATTCAACACACCATTAGAAATTTTACCAGAATGGTATTTCTTCCCAACATTTAATTTATTACGTGTATTACCAAATAAATTATTAGGTGTATTAGCGATGGCTGCTGTTCCAGCTGGTCTTATCACAGTACCATTTATTGAGAATGTTAATAAATTCCAAAATCCATTCCGTCGTCCAATTGCTAGTTTAACATTTATTTTAGGTTTCTTTACAGCAGTTTGGTTAGGTATCGGTGCATGTTTACCAATTGATAAAGCAGTTTCATTAGGTTTCTGGTAAACTGTTATTTCACTGAGTTTGTTTTATTTTTAAATAAATATGTTATAATTATAAACGAATAATTATAACATATTTTCAATATCATTTCAATTTTAAGGTTACACCTAGATTGAAAATTCTAAGGTTTAAAATTCATTAAATAAATAGTAACAAATCTTTTAAAGAGTTTTCTCTAAGATTCTTAAAAGTTTTCTAAAAAATTTTTCTATTTTTTAGAAAAACTTGATACAATGTATATTGTAGTTAATTTTACTATTTTTAATTTTATTACTATTAAAAAAAAGGAAATTTTAGAAATGACACCTTCATTAGCAAATTTTGTATCTAGTTTAGTTGCGGGCGCAGCAGTTGTAATCGTTATCGGAGTTGCCTTAGCAATTATTAGTAAAAGTGATAAAGTTACACGAGCATAATAGTCTAAAAATTTAGACATATTTGGTTATACTCTTTTTAGTTAATTTTATCTTATGATCTATTAAAAATAAATATTTTATGATAAATGTTAGTTTTGGTCCAAATATTTTCTTAGGTATTATTGTAAGTGTTGGAGTTCTAATTTTGTATTCTTTGAGAAATGTTAAACCAGAAATTGCTCGTGATGAAGATATTTTTTTTTCCACAATGGGTCTTCTTTACAGTTGTATTCTAATGGTCCATGGGTGGCGATTAGACCCAATTCTATTATTTAGTCAAGTTTTAATAGTTGTAACTGTTTTAGTTGCCGGTTGGGAAAACATTCGTTTACGAGGTTTAATAGCTAATTTAGCAAAATCAAAAAAGAAAAATAAAAATCAAAGTTAACTCTAAACGAAACTTTTTAAAAATCTTGGTTTCAAGTTTGTAAACAATTTTTTTTAACTTATGCTTAAAAAGTATTCACAGATCGTTTCAATTTTATTTGTTGGTATTTTTGGTATTTTTGTAACAACAGCATCAGCAATTGATTTAGATGAAGCAACACGTACAGTTGTTAAAGACAGTAAAGGTACAACAGTTGTTTTAACTCCAGAACAAGTAAAACGTGGTAAACGTCTATTTAATGCAACATGTGGTGCATGTCATACAGGTGGTATTACAAAAACAAACCCGAATGTTGGTTTAGATCCAGAAGCTTTAAGTTTAGCAACACCTCGTCGTGATAGTATTGAAGGGTTAGTAGATTTCTTAAAAAATCCAACATCATATGATGGACAAGAATCAATTGCAGAAGTACACCCAAGTATTAAGAGTGCAGATATTTACCCACGTATGCGTTCGGTAACAGATGAAGATTTAACAGCAATCTCTGGTCACATCTTATTACAACCAAAAATCGTTACAGAAAAATGGGGTGGTGGTAAAATCTACTTCTAATTGTTTTTAAAAATTTCAAAAAGAACTATTCTTTTTGAAATTTTTACATAATTTCTATTTTACAAAAATTAAAAATATTTTTAAAATAAAAGCATGTAGCTCAGGGGATAGAGCATCAGATTCCGATTCTGAAAGTCAAGGGTTCGATTCCCTTCATGCTTATGAGTTAAATTTTGTATCAATCTAATTTATTCACTAGAAGAAAAGGGTTCTCCCTTTTTGTAAGTTTATATTTATTAGATAAAAACCATGGGGCTGCTTTGGTTTCGACATTTAAGTTTTATTAATATATGAATCAAGTCGAAGTTTATATTCTTCGAAAAAAAAATATACAAATTTCAAATAAATGCTAAAAATTTAATTTTATCAGTTTCAACTTTCATCAATTCAATTTGTAAAGTTAACCAGTCAAGTTCATTACGATTTGCTGTGTAAAAATTGTATTTCTTTCTCATTTTATCACTATATCTAGACGTTTTTCGTCTAATAGTTTAGAATAACTTAAAATTATATCCTGTTCTTTAGAACTATGCTTGTGATAAAAGTATATTAAAAAGTTTAAATGGACGTGGGTTCAATTCCCATCAGCTCCAGTTTTTGCATTCGTGGCCGAGTGGTTGAAGGCACCGGACTCATAATCCGTTTTCCTCTGGAACATCACTGGTTCGAACCCAGTCGAATGCATTCAAAGAATTTAAATATTGTTTTTTTTCAAATGTGATTGTAAACTTGTTTATAACAAATAATCAAATGTAATAATTTAAACGTATGGCTAAATTAAATGTTCAACAAATAGTAAATGGGGTAGAAGCCCAGTTTCTAAAGAAGGAATTACCACCTGTACGAATTGGAGATAATGTAAAAGTTGGTGTTAAAATTATTGAAGGAAACAAAGAACGAGTTCAATTCTATGAAGGAACGGTTATTGCAAAAAAAAATAGTTCTATTAATACTACAATTACAGTACGAAAAATTTTACAAGGTATTGGAATTGAGAGAATTTTTTTACTTCATTCACCAAAAATTGACTCAATTGAGATCTTACGTTCTTCAAAAGTAAGACGTTCAAAATTATATTATTTAAGAAACTTAAAAGGAAAAGCAAGTCGTTTAAAACAAACATTTAAGTAAAAAAAATTTACATCTATTGGATTTTAGTGTTATAATATAAATTACAGAAGTCATAGTAGAATATTTTTACTTTGTACTTTTTATCTCTATTTATTATAAGGAGTTATTATGGCAGAATATAGCGTAAAATTTGTATCAGAAGAGCACGATATCGATATGACAGTTACATGTCCTGATGATTTATTTGTTTTAGATGCAGCAGAAGATGCTGGACTTGAGTTACCATACTCTTGTCGTGCAGGTGCATGTTCAACATGTGCTGGTGTTGTAAAAGAAGGTGAAATCGATCAATCAGAACAATCATTCTTAGATGAAGATCAAGTAGCTGCAGGTTTTGTATTAACATGTATCGCTTACCCTAAATCAGATTGTACAATTTCTGTACACGAAGAAGATAACTTATACTAATTAACGAAATTTTACTAAACTAATAATTCAGTTAGATAAGTTTGATTAATAGACATTTTCCCTCGTAAATGAGGTAGATGTCTATTAACCAAATACTTTATTCATTGTATTGACATTTTATTAACTTTTCTCTATAATAATATTATAACTATATAAACAAATGGGTGATTAACTCAGCGGTAGAGTGTCTGCCTTACAAGCAGAAGGTCACAGGTTCAAATCCTGTATCACCCATAGAAATTAAACAAAGGGCCTATCGTCTAATGGATTAGGACAGAAAACTTCTAATTTTCCAATGTAGGTTCGATTCCTACTGGGCCTAATAGGTAGTTATCAAAATATCTTTTAAATAAAGATTAAGTGTTTAAAATTTTTTCTGATTTTCTTTTCGAAATATTCTTATCAATTTAGTATTGACAAATAAATAGGAATAAAATATAATTTGGATTAAGATCAACTGTAAAGGATAATCCTATTTAACTTAAATAGAAACTAATGGAAGTTTCAAGTTTAGAAAAACAACTTCAATAGTATATGCTGGTGTAGCTCAATGGTAGAGCAACGGTTTTGTAATCCGTAGGTTGGGGGTTCAAATCCCTTCACTAGCTTTTTTCAAAAATAATATTAATAAAAAATAATTAGACTTAGAATTAATTAATAGAGTTTAAATTAAATCCATTTCCTAAATTTTTTTGATCCATTCTCTATTTAAATGAAAGTTTAGAAAAATAGGTAAAATTAACATCTTATTCTTTTTCTAAACTTTAATGATCAACGAATTTAAAACGAATAATGGAAGTTTATAAGTTAAACGTCAAATTGACTTCCACGTCGGTATTGTAAAAATGCAGCAACAAAAAGACCCATTGCTGTAACCGTAATCATTCCTAAAACTATTCCAGATAATAAAGGTTCTACCATAATATTTTTATTTTTATTATAAACGTACGTATATCTATTTTTAGAATAGTATTATACAGTGAGTAAACTAATTTATAAGCTTAAAATTAAATTATCTAAATCCAATTGCCGCTTGCCATACAAAGGCTAATAGTAAGAAGAAAACTGGAATAATTGGCAATACGTCAACGATTGGACTAAAAATAACGTATGCTTCTGGTAAACGAGATAATAATAAAGTTTCCATAAATAATAATATATCTTTAAAGTTTTTTTAAGGCTAATTAAAGTATTAGATTTAATAGTAATGATTTTACTATAAAATCAAAGAAATTTTTATTTATATTGATATGTAATTTTCTTAAATCGGTATTCTAATTTTTTTCTCAAAATTAGTTAAGGATAGACTTATAAATAGGGCTAAAAAACTAACTAAATTTAATAAATTATTTCGTTTCTTTTTTTACTTTTAACGTACAATACTATTCTAGGTTAGAGAGTTTAGAATAAAAACTTATATAAGCGTTTATTCTTTCAATAATTAAATTAAAGGATTATTAAAATATGACCATTGCTATTGGACAAAACCAAGAACGTGGCTTATTTGACTTGATCGACGATTGGTTAAAAAAAGACCGATTTGTATTCGTTGGTTGGTCAGGTTTATTATTATTCCCTACTGCATATTTAGCAGCTGGTGGATGGTTAACAGGTACAACATTTGTAACATCATGGTATACACATGGTTTAGCAAGTTCATACCTTGAAGGATGTAACTTCTTAACTGCAGCTGTATCAACACCTGCAAACAGTATGGGTCATTCATTATTACTTTTATGGGGTCCGGAAGCACAAGGTGATTTCACTCGTTGGTGTCAAATCGGTGGTTTATGGACATTTGTAGCTTTACACGGTGCATTTGGTCTAATCGGCTTCTGTTTACGTCAATTTGAAATTGCTCGTTTAGTAGGGATTCGTCCATACAACGCGATTGCTTTCTCAGGTCCAATTGCTGTATTCGTTTCAGTATTCTTATTATACCCTTTAGGACAAGCAAGTTGGTTCTTCGCACCAAGTTTTGGTGTAGCGGCAATTTTCCGTTTCTTATTATTCTTACAAGGTTTCCATAACTGGACACTAAACCCATTCCACATGATGGGTGTTGCAGGTATCTTAGGTGGTGCATTATTATGTGCAATTCACGGTGCAACTGTAGAAAATACTTTATTTGAAGATGGTGATGCAGCAAACACATTCCGTGCCTTCACACCAACTCAATCAGAAGAAACTTACTCAATGGTTACAGCAAACCGTTTCTGGTCACAAATTTTCGGTGTAGCGTTCTCAAACAAACGTTGGTTACACTTCTTCATGTTATTTGTACCTGTAACTGGTTTATGGACTAGTGCTATTGGTATCGTAGGTTTAGCATTAAACTTACGTGCATATGATTTTGTTTCACAAGAATTACGTGCGGCAGAAGATCCAGAATTTGAAACATTCTATACAAAAAATATTTTATTAAACGAAGGTATTCGTTCGTGGATGGCTGCGCAAGATCAACCACATGAAAACTTTGTATTCCCTGAGGAGGTATTACCACGTGGAAACGCCCTTTAATAGTAGTATCGCAGGTCGCGACATCGAGTCAACAGGTTTTGCTTGGTGGAGTGGAAATGCGCGTTTAATCAATGTTTCAGGTAAATTATTAGGTGCTCACGTAGCACACGCTGGCTTAATGGTATTCTGGGCTGGTGCAATGATTTTATTTGAAGTTTCTCACTTTGTACCTGAAAAACCTTTATATGAACAAGGTTTTATTTGTATGCAACATTTAGCTACATTAGGTTACGGAATTGGCCCAGGTGGTGAAATCACTACAACTGTACCATATTTCGCAGTTGGTGTAATTCACTTAATTTCATCAGCAGTATTAGGATTTGGTGGTATCTACCACTCATTATTAGGTCCAGATACATTAGAAGAATCATTCCCATTCTTTGGTTATGATTGGCGTGATAAAAATAAAATGACAACAATCTTAGGTATTCACTTATGTCTTTTAGGTTGTGGTGCATTCTTATTAGTTGCAAAAGCAATGTACATCGGTGGTGTATATGATACTTGGGCACCAGGTGGTGGAGATGTTCGTTACATCACAACACCAACATTAAATCCAATTGTTATTTTTGGTTACGTTTTCCGTTCTCCATTTGGTGGTGACGGTTGGGTTGTTTCTGTAAACAACATGGAAGATGTTATCGGTGGCCACATTTGGGTTGGTGTTTTATGTATTACTGGTGGTATCTGGCACATCTTCACAAAACCATTCGCGTGGGCACGTCGTGCTTTCGTATGGTCTGGTGAAGCTTACCTTTCTTACAGTTTAGCTGCTATTTCTTTAATGGGTTGGACAGCAGCTTTATATGCTTGGTATAACAATACAGCATACCCAAGTGAACTTTATGGTCCAACTGGTCCAGAAGCATCACAATCACAAGCATTTACATTCTTAGTTCGTGACCAACGATTAGGTGCTAATGTTTCATCTGCACAAGGTCCAACAGGTTTAGGTAAATACTTAATGCGTTCACCAAGTGGAGAGATTATCTTTGGTGGTGAAACAATGCGTTTCTGGGATTTACGTGCACCATGGGTTGAGCCATTACGTGGTCCAAATGGTTTAGATATTAACAAAATTAAAAATGATATCCAACCATGGCAAGAACGTCGTGCAGCTGAATACATGACACACGCTCCATTAGGTTCACTTAACTCAGTAGGTGGTGTAGCTACAGAAATTAACTCAGTTAACTACGTATCACCTCGTTCATGGTTATGTTGTTCACACTTCACTTTAGCCTTCTTCTTCTTAGTAGGTCACTGGTGGCATTCTGGTCGTGCTCGTGCTGCGGCAGCTGGTTTCGAAAAAGGTATTAACCGTGCTAACGAGCCAGTATTATCAATGCGTCCTATTGATTAATAATAGATCTTTGATCAATTTAGAATCAAAAATAATTCTAAATCAATATCTTAAAATAATGAATAATAGTAATAACTATTATTCATTATTTTTTAGCAGTAATTACAATCCTTGCTTTATTCATTTATGGTTCATACTCAGGGTTAGGTTCATCATTATAATGACTACCGATGGAAGTCAATTTGGTACATAAACTAATAAGTTTTATGTACCAAATAGCAATGTATCGGAAGGGTACAAATTTTTTTCTTTTCAACTATGGAGTCCCCAACTCTAAGAGCGGAGGGATCCGCAAACTAATAAAATTGAATCCCAAAAGTAATTTCCTATTGTGGGATTATTTTTGGAACATTTTTCGAAAACTAACTATAATTAGAATCTGAAAACTCGTAATAAACAACTATTGATTTCAATGACTGTTTTTTAGATTATGAGAGTTTCATAGATTTTTGTCTCCCAATAAGGAGAAATAGTAATGGCAATAAGCTCAACCGATCGTCGGACAAAAAATGTTCAAGTTTTTGTCGAAAAAGATGCAGTCGAAACTAGTTTCGCGAAATGGGCCCAACCAGGTCATTTTTCTCGAACTTTAGCGAAAGGTCCAAAAACAACTACTTGGATTTGGAATTTACATGCTGACGCTCATGATTTTGATAGTCAAACAAGTTCGTTAGAAGAAGTTTCTCGTAAAATTTTCAGTGCACATTTTGGACAATTAGCAATTATTTTCTTATGGATTAGTGGTATGCATTTCCATGGTGCATATTTTTCTAATTACTCAGCTTGGTTAAATGATCCTGTAAATATTAAACAGAGTTCTCAAGTTGTTTGGCCAATCGTTGGTCAGGAAATTTTAAATGGTGATGTAGGTGGAAACTTCCAAGGTATTCAAACAACATCGGGTTGGTTCCAAATGTGGCGTGCAGAAGGAATTACAAGCGAAGTTGAATTATATTGGATTGCAATTGGCGGACTTGCGATGTCAGCAATTATGTTATTCGCGGGTTGGTTCCACTACCATAAAGCAGCACCAAAATTAGAATGGTTCCAAAATGCGGAATCAATGATGAACCACCATTTAGCTGGTTTATTAGGTTTAGGTTGTTTATCTTGGTCAGGTCATCAAATTCATATCGCTTTACCAATTAATAAATTGTTAGATGCTGGTGTTTCACCACAAGAAATTCCATTACCTCACGAATTTTTAATTAACCGCGAATTAATGAGTCAATTATATCCTAGTTTTTCAAAAGGATTAGCTCCATTCTTTGGTGGTCATTGGGGTGAATACTCAGATTTCTTAACATTCAAAGGTGGTTTAAACCCTGTAACAGGTGGGTTATGGTTAAGTGATATCGCTCACCACCATTTAGCCTTAGCAGTTTTATTCATTTTTGCTGGTCACATGTACCGTACAAATTGGGGTATTGGTCACAGCATGAAAGAAATTTTAGAAGCTCACAAAGGACCATTCACAGGTGAAGGTCACAAAGGCTTATATGAAATTTTAACAACTTCATGGCATGCTCAATTAGCAATTAATTTAGCTATGATGGGTTCATTAAGTATTATTGTGGCGCATCACATGTATGCAATGCCACCATATCCGTATATTGCAACGGATTATGCTACACAACTTTCATTATTCACTCACCATATGTGGATTGGTGGATTCTGTGTTGTTGGTGGTGCAGCTCATGGAGCAATTTTCATGGTTCGTGATTACACACCAGCGAATAATTACAACAATTTATTAGATCGAGTGTTACGTCATCGTGATGCAATTATTTCACATTTAAATTGGGTTTGTATTTTCTTAGGATGTCACGCGTTTGGATTCTATGTTCATAACGATACAATGCGAGCATTAGGTCGTCCACAAGATGTCTTCTCAGATAAAGCAATTCAATTACAACCAATTTTCGCACAATGGATTCAAAATATTCATTTATTAGCACCGGGAACTACAGCTCCAAATGCATTAGCTACAACTAGTTATGCTTTCGGTGGTGAAGTAGTAGAAGTAGGTGGTAAAATTGCAATGATGCCTATTAAATTAGGTACAGCTGATTTTATGGTACACCATATTCATGCTTTTACAATTCACGTTACTGTTTTAATTTTATTAAAAGGTGTGTTATACGCACGAAGCTCAAAATTAATTCCGGATAAAGCAAATTTAGGATTCCGTTTCCCTTGTGATGGTCCAGGTCGTGGTGGTACATGTCAAAGTTCAAGTTGGGATCACGTGTTTTTAGGTTTATTCTGGATGTATAATTCAATTTCAGTAGTAATTTTCCATTTTAGTTGGAAAATGCAATCGGATGTTTGGGGTACTATTTCATCAGATGGTACAATTTCACACGTTACAGGTGGAAACTTTGCGAAGAGTGCCGTTACAATTAACGGTTGGTTACGTGATTTCTTATGGTCACAAGCTTCACAAGTAATTCAATCGTATGGATCTGCATCGTCAGCATATGGTTTAATCTTCTTAGGAGCTCACTTTATTTGGGCATTTAGTTTAATGTTCTTATTCAGTGGTCGTGGTTACTGGCAAGAATTAATCGAATCAATTGTTTGGGCACATAATAAATTAAACTTTGCACCAGCCATTCAACCACGTGCACTGAGTATTACTCAAGGTCGTGCTGTTGGATTAGCTCATTATTTATTAGGTGGTATTGGAACGACTTGGTCATTCTTCCTAGCTCGTGCAGTATCAATTAGTTAAATTTTTCCGAAAAGTTTTATACATTCATTATAGATAAAATATTCACCAATTCAGGAATATTTTATAACTAACTAAAATTTATATAAATAAGGTATTTTATAATTATGGCAACTAAATTCCCAAAATTTAGCCAAGCCCTAGCACAAGATCCAGCAACTAGAAGAATCTGGTATGGTATCGCAACTGCTCATGATTTAGAAGCTCATGATGGTATGACAGAAGAAAACTTGTACCAAAAGATTTTTGCGTCACACTTTGGTCACTTAGCCATCATTTTCTTATGGACTTCTGGAAATCTATTTCATGTAGCTTGGCAAGGAAATTTCGAAAAATGGGTTACGAATCCTTTAAAAGTAAAACCAATTGCACACGCAATTTGGGATCCACACTTTGGTGATTCAGCCTTAAAAGCATTTAGTAAAGGAAATACATATCCTGTAAATTTCGCATATTCAGGAGTATACCAATGGTGGTACACTATTGGATTCCGTACGAATCAAGAATTATACACAGGATCGATTGGACTATTATTACTTTCATGTGCATTATTATTTGCAGGTTGGTTACATTTACAACCAAAATTCCGCCCAAGTTTATCTTGGTTTAAAAATAATGAGTCACGATTAAATCACCATTTATCAGGTTTATTAGGTGTAAGTTCATTAGCATGGACTGGACATATTGTTCACGTAGCAATTCCTGCATCACGTGGTGTTCATGTTGGTTGGGATAATTTCTTAACGACTCCTCCACATCCAGCTGGTTTAGCTCCATTCTTTAGTGGTAATTGGACCGTGTATGCAGAAAATCCTGATAGTGCTTCACATGTTTATGGAACAAGTGAAGGAGCTGGAACGGCAATCTTAACATTCTTAGGTGGTTTCCATCCGCAAACTCAATCATTATGGTTATCAGATATTGCACATCATCAATTAGCAATTGCTGTCGTGTTTATTATCGCAGGTCACATGTACCGAACAAACTTTGGTATCGGCCATAACATGAAAGAGATCTTAGACGCGCACCGACCTCCTGGAGGTCGATTAGGAGCAGGTCATGTAGGATTATTTGAAACAATTACAAATTCTTTACACATGCAACTAGGCTTAGCATTAGCAAGTTTAGGGGTTGCGACATCTTTAACTGCTCAACATATTTATGCATTAACTCCATATGCATACTTATCAAAAGATTTCACAACAGAAGCCGCTTTATACACGCATCATCAATATATTGCTGGTTTCTTAATGGTTGGAGCATTTGCACACGGTGCTATCTTCTTTGTTCGTGATTACGATCCAGAATTAAACAAAAATAATGTTTTAGCAAGAATGTTAGAGCATAAAGAAGCTATTATCTCACATTTAAGCTGGGCTTCATTATTCTTAGGCTTCCATACATTAGGTTTATATATTCATAACGATACAGTAGTTGCTTTTGGTCAACCAGAAAAACAAATTTTATTTGAACCTGTGTTTGCCGAGTATATTCAAGCAGCATCTGGAAAAGCAGTTTATGAATTTAATGTTCTATTATCATCATCAACAAGTCCTGCAACTGTTGCTGGAAACCAAGTTTGGTTACCTGGTTGGTTAGATGCTATTAATAACGATAAGAATGATTTATTCTTAACAATTGGACCTGGTGACTTCTTAGTTCACCACGCAATTGCATTAGGTTTACATACAACTGCATTAATTCTTGTGAAGGGTGCTTTAGATGCACGTGGTTCAAAATTAATGCCAGATAAAAAAGACTTTGGTTATAGTTTCCCTTGTGATGGTCCAGGTCGTGGTGGTACATGTGATATCTCAGCATGGGATGCTTTCTACTTAGCTATGTTCTGGATGTTAAACACAATTTCTTGGGTAACATTCTACTGGCATTGGAAACACATGACAATTTGGAGTGGTAACCCAGGTCAATTTAATGAGTCATCAAACTATATTATGGGTTGGTTAAGAGATTACTTATGGTTAAACTCATCACCATTAATTAATGGTTACAATCCATTTGGTATGAATAACTTAGCTGTTTGGGCTTGGACATTCTTATTTGGTCACTTAATTTGGGCTACTGGATTTATGTTCTTAATTTCTTGGCGTGGTTACTGGCAAGAATTAATTGAAACATTAGTTTGGGCTCACGAACGTACACCACTTGCGAACTTAGTTCGTTGGCGTGATAAACCAGTCGCTTTATCGATTGTTCAAGCACGTTTAGTTGGTTTAGTGCATTTCGCCGTTGGTTTCATTTTAACATTCGCTGCGTTTGTTATTGCATCTACTTCTGGTAAATTTGCATAGTTCTGTAAAAAAGGTTAAATATTTATTTAACCTTTTTTATAATCTTTCTAAAAACTTTATAAAAAAACTTGAATTTTTTTGCCAAATTTTTTACAGTCTAAATTAGAATACTTATTCTTTTCTAAGAATTTATCGGGATATAGCTCAGCTTGGTAGAGCACCTGCTTTGGGAGCAGGGGGTCGTAGGTTCAAATCCTACTATCCCGAGTCAAAAGATGAGTTTAATAAGAGACTCACGGATGGAGTTTTCACCAGACAACTCGGAATTTTTTTCAAATTTATACTTTTAAATATTGTTATTTTATAGTATCCTATCCATATACAATATTATCTTCTATATTTTTTTAGTAATCAAATACTTATTAACTTAATACGAATTCAAAATGGGTTTAGATGAAAAATTTGCTCCAGTTCGAACGGCATTTTACGATAAAGTTGGAGAATTATTTGTAAAAATAGCTTCTCAGTTTGGATATCCAGAGACTACTGGTATGCCAACGATTTCTAAGGTTCTCTCGGAAGGGCAAGGAAAATTAGCAGCAATTGACACTCTTCCAAAACGGATAACCTATTTTCCTCCAGCACAGCGCCCAGAAACTTGGTTTGAAATGATATTTGGACCAACCCCTAGAGTTGAGCCAGTCCCACGATATATATATGAAACACAAGAGGAAGGCTTTTATAATTTCTACATTGAAAATTATAACAATATTTTTTTCCTACCCGATTGGCTGTCTGAATTTATTCAAGTGAAATTGAATATCTGTTTAGATATTAGTGTTCTTGAAATTCTTCGTGAAGTGATATTTATTGGGTTAGTTTTTTATTCGCAAATGGTAATTCTTCGAATTGCGATCTCTTGGCTAATTTATATTAACCCTTATACATTTCCCTGGTCGTATCTAACAACAGCAGTCGATTGGACAGAAGATACTCTGCAAGGGATTGTCCCTTCCATCTTTGGTGTTAATGTTACGGGAAGTATTTTTCTTGGAGCACTTGGGGTAGTAGCAGATAGTTTAAATCATTTAGTCTTTACAATGCCATTCCTTCCAAGCGAAGGAGAACCAACCAAACTCGTAATTAATAATCAAATGAAAGATGTACTTGTTTTCCATTATTTACCAACCTTATGGTATAGACATCCAATTCCAAATGATATCCGAGAATTTTGGTTCAGTGAACGACCTGATATTTTAGAATATATGAAAACGGCGTATAGTGATTTAAACTTACAATTACTACCAGATAGTCATATAATTCACCAGCAACAAATGGTTGGTTTTAATATTTTAATGGATAACCTACATAGTATTTTTTAAGTGTATTGAGTTATTCATAGAATTGTTAATCTGTAATTTTCATAGATTAATGATTCTAACTTTAGGTATTAGATGATATTTAATTTTTTATTTTGTTTTTCTGATTAATAATTTTTAAGTTTAAACTATTTATACTCTTTAAAATCTCGGATATTCTAATTCATACGTTACTATAAGAATTAACTTTATGAGACAAACTTCAAACGAAGTTCAAAAAAACAAATTTATGGAAATTTAAAGAGAGTTTGATCCTGGCTCAGGATGAACGCTGGCGAGATGCTTTACACATGCAAGTCGTACGAGAGTCTTTGACTCAAGTGGCGGACGGGTGAGTAACACGTAAGAATTTGCCTTTAGGAGGGGGACAACAACTGGAAACGGTTGCTAATACCCCATATGCTTTCGAGTGAAATGGATTTTTCCGCCTAAAGAGAAGCTTGCGGCTGATTAGCTTGTTGGTGAGGTAATGGCTCACCAAGGCGACGATCAGTATCTGGTTTGAGAGGACGATCAGACACACTGGAACTGAGACACGGTCCAGACTCCTACGGGAGGCAGCAGTGGGGAATTTTCCGCAATGGGCGAAAGCCTGACGGAGCAATCTCGCGTGAGGGATGACTGCCTATGGGTTGTAAACCTCTTTTTTCAGGGAGGAATAAATGACGTGTACCTGAAGAATAAGCATCGGCTAACTCCGTGCCAGCAGCCGCGGTAATACGGAGGATGCAAGTGTTATCCGGAATCACTGGGCGTAAAGCGTCTGTAGGTGGTTTAATAAGTCAACTGTTAAATCTTGAGGCTCAACTTCAAAATCGCAGTCGAAACTATTAGACTAGAGTATAGTAGGGGTAAAGGGAATTTCCAGTGGAGCGGTGAAATGCGTAGAGATTGGAAAGAACACCGATGGCGAAGGCACTTTACTGGGCTATTACTGACACTCAGAGACGAAAGCTAGGGTAGCAAATGGGATTAGATACCCCAGTAGTCCTAGCTGTAAACAATGGATACTAGATGTTGAACAGATCGACCTGTGCAGTATCAAAGCTAACGCGTTAAGTATCCCGCCTGGGAAGTATGCTCGCAAGAGTGAAACTCAAAGGAATTGACGGGGGCCCGCACAAGCGGTGGAGCATGTGGTTTAATTCGATGCAACGCGAAGAACCTTACCAGGGTTTGACATGATACGAATTTCTTTGAAAAAAGAAAGTGCCTTTTGGAACGTATACACAGGTGGTGCATGGCTGTCGTCAGCTCGTGTCGTGAGATGTTGGGTTAAGTCCCGCAACGAGCGCAACCCTCATTTTTAGTTGCCTTATAGGAACTCTAGAAAGACTGCTGGTTATAAACCGGAGGAAGGCGGGGATGACGTCAAGTCAGCATGCCCCTTACACCCTGGGCTACACACGTGCTACAATGGGTGAGACAATGAGATGCAAATCCGCGAGGACAAGCTAATCTATAAACTCACTCTAAGTTCGGATTGTAGGCTGCAACTCGCCTGCATGAAGTTGGAATCGCTAGTAATCGCTGGTCAGCTATACAGCGGTGAATTCGTTCCCGGGCCTTGTACACACCGCCCGTCACACCATGGAAGCTGGTTATGCCCGAAGTCGTCACTCTAACCGTTTGGAGGAGGATGCCTAAGGTAGAATTAGTGACTAGGGTGAAGTCGTAACAAGGTAACCGTACTGGAAGGTGCGGTTGGATCACCTCCTTTTAAAAAGAAATTTTTAAATTATAAGGTCGATACATTTCGAAATAGAAATGGAAACAATTGTAGATCATACAGAATGATTTACGGGCTATTAGCTCAGTTGGTTAGAGCGCACCCCTGATAAGGGTGAGGTCTCTGGTTCAAATCCAGAATGGCCCAGCGGGGGTATAGCTCAGCTGGTAGAGCACCGCCTTTGCACGGCGGTTGTCAGCGGTTCGAATCCGCTTACCTCCACAAGAGAAAAAACAATGGAATTTTTTTAAGAAACGTCTTAAATTCAAGGAATTAAGAGTTTATGGGGAATACCTTGGCATTCAGAAGCGATGAAGGACGCGTTTACCGGCGAAACGCTTCGGGGAGTTGGAAAAAAGCTATGATCCGGAGGTCTCCGAATGAGGAAACTTTTTATACTACTTATTGAATTCATAGATAAGCAAGAGCGAACCTAGGGAACTGAAACATCTTAGTACCTAGAGGAAAAGAAAGTAAAAAACGATTCCCTTAGTAGCGGCGAGCGAAACGGGAGAAGCCTAAACTTAATTCTCTGGATTAAGGGTAGTGGGACGATTGTTAATCGATTAGGACAATTAGACGAATAAGTTGGAATACTTAACCAAAGAAAGTGATAGTCTTGTAGTTGAAAATTGAAATAATCAAATCAAATCCCAAGTAGCATGGAGCACGTGAAATTCCGTGTGAATCTGCGAGGACCACCTCGTAAGGCTAAATATTACTGAATGACCGATAGTGAAACAGTACCGTGAGGGAAAGGTGAAAAGAACCCCGGGAGGGGAGTGAAAAGAACATGAAACCATAAACTTACAACCAGTAGGAGGACGACTAAATCGTCTGACTGCGTGCCTGTTGAAGAATGAGCCGGCGACTTATAGGTAGTGGCAGGTTAAGGCAGAGAATGCTGGAGCCATAGTGAAAGCGAGCCTGAATAGGGCATATGTCACTGGTTATAGACCCGAACCCGGATGATCTAACCATGGCCAGGTTGAAGCTTAGGTAATACTAAGTGGAGGACCCAACCGACTGATGTTGAAAAATCAGCGGATGAGCTGTGGTTAGGGGTGAAATGCCAATCGAATTCGGAGCTAGCTGGTTCTCCCCGAAATGCGTTTTGGCGCAGCGATAAATATTATAACTTAGGGGTAAAGCACTGTTACGTATGCGGGCTGGTAATTCGGTACCAAATCGTTGCAAACTAAGAATACTAAGTGAACAGTTTATCAGTGAGACTGTGGGGGATAAGCTCCATTGTCAAGAGGGAAACAGCCCAGAGCACCAGTTAAGGCCCCTAAATGATTGCTAAGTGATAAAGGAGGTGGGAGTGCGAAAACAATCAGGAGGTTTGCTTAGAAGCAGCAATCCTTTAAAGAGTGCGTAATAGCTCACTGATCGAGTAAACCTGCGCCGAAAATGTACGGGACTAAGTAATCTGCCGAAACTGTGCGATATAGTGAAACTATATCGGTAGGGGAGCGTTCTGTTGTAGATTGAAGTATTAGCGGAAGCGGATATGGACGAAGCAGAAGTGAGAATGTCGGCTTGAGTAACGAAAATATAGGTGAGAATCCTATACCCCGAAAACCCAAGGTTTCCTCCGGAAGGCTCGTCCGCGGAGGGTAAGTCAGGACCTAAGGCCAGGCTGAAAAGCGTAGTCGATGGACAACGGGTTAATATTCCCGTACCATTATTTATTGATAACGAGGGACGAAGGAGGCTAAGCTGGCCGGATGTTGGTTACCGGTTTAAGCGTTCGAGATGTTGAGAAACGGCGAAAACGTTTTGAGTTGAGGCGTGATGACGAGATGCTACGGCATTGAAGCAGTCTATGTCAGACTTCCAAGAAAAGCTCGCACTGTCGTAAATAAATAATGCCTGTACCATAACCGACACAGGTGGGTAGGTAGAGTATACTAAGGGGCGCGAGATAACTCTCTCTAAGGAACTCGGCAAAATGACTCCGTAACTTCGGGAGAAGGAGTGCCTTATTTATAAGGTTGCAATAACAAGATCCAAGCAACTGTTTACCAAAAACACAGGTCTCCGCTAAGTCGTAAGACGATGTATGGGGGCTGACGCCTGCCCAGTGCCAGAAGGTTAAAGAAGTTGGTTAGCATTCGCGAAGCTGATAACTGAAGCCCTGGTGAACGGCGGCCGTAACTATAACGGTCCTAAGGTAGCGAAATTCCTTGTCGGGTAAGTTCCGACCCGCACGAAAGGCGTAATGATTTGGATACTGTCTCGGAGAGGGGCTCGGTGAAATAGACTTGTCTGTGAAGATGCGGACTACCTGCACCTGGACAGAAAGACCCTATGAAGCTTTACTGTAACTTGAAATTGAAATTGGACTTTATTTGCGCAGTATAGGTGGGAGGCGTTGATTTTATTCTTGCGGGAATTTAGGAGCCATCAGTGAGATACCACTCTGGTAATGTTAGATTTCTAACTTTGTATCATGATCTGGTCAAAGAACAGTTTCAGGCGGGCAGTTTGACTGGGGCGGTCGCCTCCCAAATGGTAACGGAGGCGTACAAAGGTTTCCTCTGAACGTGTAGAAATCGTATCTAGAGTGTAAAGGCATAAGGAAGCTTGACTGTGAGACCTACAAGTCGAGCAGGGACGAAAGTCGGTCTTAGTGATCTGACGGTGCTGAGTGGAAAGGCCGTCACTCAACGGATAAAAGTTACTCTAGGGATAACAGGCTGATCTCCCCCAAGAGTTCACATCGACGGGGAGGTTTGGCACCTCGATGTCGGCTCATCGCATCCTGGGGCGGTAGTACGTCCCAAGGGTTGGGCTGTTCGCCCATGAAAGCGGTACGCGAGCTGGGTTCAGAACGTCGTGAGACAGTTCGGTCCATATCCGGTGTAGGCGTTAGAATATTGAGAGGAGCCTTCTTTAGTACGAGAGGACCGAGAAGGACATACCTCTGGTGTACCAGTTATCGTGCCAACGGTAAACGCTGGGTAGCTATGTATGGAGTGGATAACCGCTGAAAGCATCTAAGTGGGAAGCCCACCTCAAGATAAGTATTCTCATCACGTAAGTGAGTAAGGTCACGGTAAGACTAACCGTTTAATAGGCATCAAGTATAAATGTAGTAATATATGAGCTGAGATGTGCTAACAGACCGAGGACTTGAATTTTAAATAAACTTATAGTTACTAATTGAATTAGTAACTATTTTTGCTTTGGTGTTTTTAGTGTATTCAGCGGAACCACACTGATCCATCTCGAACTCAGTAGTGAAACGTTATAAATCGACGAAAATACTTGGGGGGGGACCTCCTGGGAAGATAGTTCAATGCCAAAGTTTTAATTGTCCAAGAATTGTAAGGCTAGTAATGTAGTTCAAACCTTCTAGTATAGATAGTTTCTTTTGGATTCTCTTCGTTTAGAGTGGGTCTTAGAGTGCTTTTTATCAACAAGTTATTTATTTTTTTATTGTTTTCTTTTTAAGTCATTGGAGTTTATGTTTAGGAGGTCATTTGGTATATCTAGTATGTCTACGATCATGCTATAGGATTTGAGAGAGTCAACACTTAGATACACTTCGATTTTAAAGCCTTTTAGCCAACAAAAGACTCCCAGAATCAGCCTAATTTCTTAAGAATCCTTAGCCTTCGAGAAGGACCGTGGAGAGTTGTTGTTTCCGAGGCTATCTGTCTATCTATTCAAAATGTTTTTAGGCTGTAAATTAGCCCATTTTAGATGCTTTTGGAATAATTTAGTATATTGATTCGGTTTGGGTCTAATAATTATCTAGACGGAACAAATATGCACTCTAAAACGGTTTAAGAAAACTATAACTCACCAAATACACCCCGCTCTCTAGTAAGGCCCGATTATCTATCCACAAAAGTCGTCGATTCCATAAATATGGGTCAAATAATGATAAATAAAACTAGTTAGTGACAAAACTCCATTAACACAATATTAAAGCCTCACTAAGTTAGAATCGTTCTAAATTTCACAAAAAAAGAGTATTAATCAATTGAAAACACGAGAAAAATTCATTGACTTAATACTAATTTATTAAATCAATGAAAGAAAAGTACAGTACAAAAGCCTAAGTTTAGATGATTTCAGCTTTCTTTAATAAATTTGAAACGGTTTCCGTTGGTTGAGCACCAACACTTAACCATTGTTTAATTTTTGGAACATCAAACTTACATTCTTTTGAAATTGGATTGTAGAAACCTACTTCCTCTACAGGTCGACCATCGCGGCGAGTACTACTTTCCATGATAACTAATCGGTATGATGGAGCGCGTTTTCGGCCAATTCGTTTTAATCTTAATTTTAACATAGTAATAAAGAGATAATGTATAATAATTTACTTTGTTATCGTCTAGAATAGTACTCAACTACAAGCAATTCATTAAGTTGTAATTGGACATCATCACGATCACAATAATCTAAAACAGTTGCTTCTAATTTAGCATCATTGAATTCTAAGTTACTTGGAATTCCATTACGTTGATTAACTTTTACATTATTAGTAACTAAATTCTTTGACGTACTCTTTTCTTTGACACTAATTACATCATTTAATCGACATTGGAAACTCGGAATGCTAATTACTTTTCCATTAACTGTAATATGTCCATGGTTTACTAATTGACGAGCTTGAGCAATACTTTTTCCGAAGCCTAATGTAAAGCAAAGAGTATCTAATCTCATCTCTAATAATTGAAGTAAAATTAAACCTGTTACACCTTTTCTTCGACGTGCTTCTTTAACATAACGGAATAATTGTTTTTCTGTTAATCCGTAGTTATATTTTAATTTTTGTTTTTCCGCTAACCGAATACCATATTCAGTTGATTTTTGTCCTTTATTATCAGACGATCTAGGTTTTCCAGGAGGTTGTTCTTTAATAGATGTTTTTGTTGTTAAACCAGGTAATACAACCGCTTTTCCTAAACGTCTAATAATTCGTAATTTTGGTCCGCGATAACGTGACATAAATGAATTATAATTATAAGTAATCTTTTATAAATCCTGAAATCATTTTTGAATCAATAAGGGCGAGTGACCGGACTTGAACCGGCGAATGGCGGAATCACAACCCGCTGCCTTAACCACTTGGCCACACCCGCCATATTGTCTTGACTAATATTCTACCAGTTTTTATAATTTGATGTCTAGTAAATCTAATAAAAACTTATGACCCAGATTAAAAATTTTTTTCTTAATAACGAACACTACACAACCAAAGACGAGATTAATTTATATGATTTAATAACTTATTTTGACTATAACGAAAGTCTTTTAGTTTTAGAATACAATCAAGTAATTTTTGATAAGACTAATTGGAAAACAACCTTCATTCAAGATTTAGATGAAATTGAAATCGTTACAATTGTAGGAGGTGGGTAATTTTACAAAATTAATAGAATTACCCATTTTGAACTATGTAAGAAATTCTAAATCGATAAAATTTTTGAATTATTTTTCATCATAAACTTATTTCATGATGTTGATTTGAAAATTTTCAATTACTTTTAAATGTTTGATAATTAACTCCGTAAGAATTTTTGTCGTGAATATTAAAAAAACTGTTAAATTTATTTGTAAATTTAAATTTAATTAGCTTTTGTAAATACTAGGCCATTGGTTTCACCATATCTTTCCATAAATCGAATAAAACGATCCCAAGCTTCTGGGCTTTTCATAATATAAATGGATTCAATTGCTTCTGGTTTTCCATTAATAAATTTAGCATTTACATTTCTTGTTTCTAAGATACCTTCTTCATCAATTAGATACATTCCAGTAATTTCACCTTCTTTTGTTGTCCGTTTATCTAAAATATTTGGATTTTTAAATACAAATGTTGCAGTTCCAGTACTGCCATCTCGTGATCGGGTTAATCGAACATCTGGTAATACTTTTTCACTTAGACCACGTATAAATTGAATTTTAGCTTCCATTTTTTTAACCTATGTCGATATCACTTGTTTGTCATAATGAATATATATTTAATTATGCAGTTTGATAAACAGAAAAACAACTTTTTGTCATACTTATCAGTCTCAAGCTTTTTAAAACTGGGATGGCAGGATTCGAACCTACGAATGGCGGAGTCAAAGTCCGCAGCCTTACCACTTGGCGACACCCCAAATACTTCTCAAAATTTTCCAAGTCTAAAACTATTAAATTGGGCAAGAAGGGATTCGAACCCCTGACACCGTAGGTCGTAACCACGTGCTCTAGTCCACTGAGCTACAAGCCCAAAATATACTTTCAATTATAAATTATACTACATTAGTAGGTATTAAGTAAAGTAAAAAAATGAAGAGAATTAGACTTTGAGCTTGCATAAGTTGTACTTCTTCCATTAGAGTAGGAATTCAAAGATTTTTTATAAATAATATTAATATAGTCGAAAATAACTTATGGCGAAAAAAATTTTATACCAAGATAATGCAAGACGTGCTTTAGAAAGAGGAATGGAAATAATGGTTGAAGCCGTTTCTGTGACATTAGGACCAAAAGGTCGAAATGTTGTATTAGAAAAAGCTTATGGGTCACCACAGATTGTAAATGATGGGGTAACAATTGCTAAAGAAATTAATTTAACAGATCATATTGAAAATACTGGTGTTTCATTAATTCGTCAAGCTGCATCAAAAACTAATGATGTTGCAGGTGATGGGACAACCACAGCGACTGTTTTAGCTTATGCAATGGTAAAAGAGGGACTAAAAAATGTAGCTGCTGGGGCTAATCCAATTGCAATTAAACTTGGAATGGAAAAAGCAACTCAATATCTTGTAACACAAATTAATGAATTTGCTCAACCAGTTGAAGATATTCAATCAATTCAACATGTTGCTTCAATTTCTGCAGGAAATGATGAGGTAATTGGCTCATTAATCGCTGATGCTTTAGCAAAAGTTGGAAAAGAAGGAATTATCTCACTAGAAGAAGGAAAAGGAATTACTACTGAACTTGAGATTACCGAAGGAATGAAATTAGAAAAAGGTTTTATTTCACCTTATTTTATTACTAATACAGATAAAATGGAAGTTTCTTACGATAACCCATATATCTTATTAACTGATAAAAGAATCACATTAGTTCAACAAGATTTATTACCCATTTTAGAACAGATTACAAAAACAAAACGACCACTTCTTATTATTGCAGAAGATGTCGAAAAAGAAGCTTTAGCAACATTAATTTTAAATAAATTGCGTGGAATTGTAAATGTCGTAGCAATTCGAGCTCCGGGATTTGGTGAATTACGTAAACAAATGTTAGCTGATATTGCTATCCTAACTGGAGGTACTGTTATTACTCAAGATGCGGGTTTAAGTTTAGATAATATTCAGCTTGATTTATTAGGACAAGCTCGTCGAGTAATTGTAACTAAAGAAGGAACAACAATTGTAGCTTCTGGTCAAACATTAGAAGAAATTAAAATTCGTTGTGAACAGTTACGAAAACAAGCAAATGTAGCTGATACTGCATATGAAAAAGAGAAATTACAGGATCGAATTGCAAAATTATCAGGTGGTATTGCAGTTATCAAAGTTGGTGCAGTAACTGAAACGGAAATGAAAGATAAAAAATTACGTTTAGAAGATGCTATTAATGCAACTAGAGCAGCTGTAGAAGAAGGAATTGTACCAGGAGGTGGAGCAACGTTAACACATTTATCTGAAAATCTTGTTAGTTGGGCCAAAACAAATTTAAAAGAAGATGAGCTTATTGGCGCAATTATTATTTCTCGAGCAATTTTAGCCCCATTACGTAGAATTGCAGAGAATGCAGGTATTAATGGTCCTGTCGTTCTTGAAAAAGTTCAAGAGCAAGAGTTTGAAGTTGGGTATAATGCAGCAGATAATACTTTTGGAAATATGTATGAAGAAGGTGTTGTTGATCCAGCTAAAGTAACACGTTCTGGTTTACAAAATGCAACTTCAATTGCTAGCATGATTTTAACAACTGAATGTATTATTGTTGATGATGTTATAAATCCAAGTGATTCTTAATAATTACTAAAGTTATAGTTTATTCTTAAATAGTTGAATTTAATTTTTATATTGTTTTGAAATATTGAGAAAACTATATTACAGTTTAATAAATAAATAATAATATTTGTATTTAATATTATAAATAAGAATCGAATAAAAATTTATTCGATTCTTATTTTTAGTAAGCTAAACCTAAACTACGAGTTGTTTCTGCTCCTAAATATACTCGAACACTTAAGAAATCTGTAGGGCAAGCTGTTTCACATCTTTTACAACCTACACAATCTTCCACACGTGGTGATGAAGCGATTTGACCAGATTTACAACCTTCCCATGGAACCATTTCTAATACATCTGTTGGACATGCACGTACACATTGTGTACAACCAATACATGTGTCATAAATTTTTACCGTATGAGACATAAAAAATTATCCTTTATTTTTAAAAAACTTGGTGAAAACAGTTACTCAAACAATTCAAATTTTGTTGGTATCCTGGTTAATTGAATTCCATAAATTTGTGAAATGTTTCAATAACTTAGGTTTCGTTTTGATTTCTAAGAATTGCTTAGAAAACCAAACTTATTTATTTTATTAACGTGATAATCTTTGAACTTGTTGAATAGCTAAACGGCCAATGTTATATAATGCCCAAGATGCTGCAACTAATAATGGTAGAGCAATTACAAATAAACGAGTATCCATAAATAAAAATCCTTTATATATAATTTTTAAAATTTATAAAATAATACCTTACTACTGTACTATTATATTTTAATAGTATACATAAAATATAAAAAATTAAATAGTTATCTTAAATCCAATACTAATGTTTTAGACGATTAATTAATTCTAAAATTTTTTAAAAAAATGCATCTTATAATTTTTTGTTTATACTTAGATTTTTATTTTCTTTAGTATAATGAATTATCATCATATAGTATT